CATAATGTCATTGGAAAGTTTGTTTTTTTTTTTTAACATATGTATTATTTTCTTTATTAAAAAATGAAAACATGATCCTTCAGTAAGAATTTTGTCTATTGTTTGTTAATTAGCTAATCAATTGTCTTTAGGTTCTGTTACCTTCATCTCATTTTACTGTATCAATTAATTTTTCGTTTGAACTTTGAAGAGTTTCCATATGTGTGCGGATTTGAACTTAAAAAAATTTAATACTTATCTCTAGAATAGTCATGGTGATTTTTTTGCAAGAAATAGAGAATTGACGTGAACTAAGTTTTTCAATTATTGTTTTTCTTTTTATTATTATTCAATACAGAATTTCTTAATTGGCTATTTTAAAAGTAAAAAAAAATTCATTCAAACAACAAAGCGTTCTTTGAATAAGGACTTTTCAAATAGGTAGAATCTTTTTATTAATTAGTTATTTTTTCTTATTATTATTATTTATGCTGTTACAAATTGGGAATCCATTTGTTTGTCTCGAAGCTCAATTCCCCTTAATTGAGCCAATCCCTGAATTGGAGATAAATATCCTCGATCGAGCAAAGCGAGATCCGCGAAGCAAGTTACCACTAGGCACCCCTGAGCGAATTTCAATTTTCTCAATTAAAGCGATTGAGCGAAGCAGATTTTCTCCGACCTGAATACTTCCAATTAACTAAAATGTGGAATTTTTTTTTTAATTTAGAAGTCAATTTTCGAATTAAATTAAAAATATCTATTCGGCGGAAATTTTGGGTTCCAAAGAGTGATTAATAATTAACTAAAATTAACGATTAATTGAGCAGAGCTCTATTATACCTATTGATTTATAATAAATTAGATTAAAAAAATTGGTTGAGTTAAAATTCAAAAAATTTGATCTTTGGGTTGTTGACAAAATATTTGATTTAGGTTAACATAATATTTGTAAAGGTCAAATAACTGTAGGCTTACGGTGGATACCTAGGCACTCAGAGACGAAGAAGGGCGTGGTACCGACGAAATGCTTCGGCGAGCTGGAAACAAGCACTGACCCGGAGATTCCCGAATAGGGCAACCTCTTGAACTTCATGTTGAATTCATAAACATGAAAGAGGCAACCCGCTGAATTGAAACATCTTAGTAGGCGGAGGAAAAGAAAGCAAACGCGATTCTCTTAGTAGCGGCGAGCGAAAAGGGAAATGCCTAAACCGGATGGATTTATCGATCCGGGGTTGTGGGAAGAAACCAAAAAAACGTCGAATGTTTTAAAAAGCGTTTCTGTTTTTTTGTATGCGAATAATACTTGATTAAACGAAGCAGCTGAATCCTGCACCATAGATGGTGAAAGTCCAGTAGTTGAAAATCGATGTACATATTCGTTTTTCTAATCCCGAGTAGCATGGGACACGTGAAATCCCGTGTGAATCAGCGAGGACCACCTCGTAAGGCTAAATACTCCTGAGTGACCGATAGTGAAAAAGTACCGCGAGGGAAAGGTGAAAAAGAACCCCTGGCAGCTTGCTGCCAATGTCGGGGAGTGAAATAGAACATGAAACCGTACGCTGTCAATCAGTGGGAGGGATAAGATCCTGACCGCGTGCCTGTTGAAGAATGAGCCGGCGACTTATAGGAAGTGGCATAGGTTAAGGACAAAATCTGTAGCCAAAGCGAAAGCGAGTCTGAATAGGGCGTATGTTAAGTCACTTTTTATGGACCCGAACCCGGGTGATCTAACCATGACCAGGATGAAGCTTGGGTAACACCAAGTGGAGGACCGAACCGACCGATGTTGAAAAATCGGCGGATGAGTTGTGGTTAGTTGGTGAAATGCCAATCGAACTCGGAGCTAGCTGGATCTCCCCGAAATGCGTTGAGGCGCAGCGGTATACGATGGGCTATCTAGGGGTAAAGCACTGTTTCGGTGCGGGCTGCGAGAGCGGTACCAAATCGTAGCAAACTAAGAATACTAGATATTGCTTTCCGTATACCAGTGAGACGGTGGGGGATAAGCTTCATCGTCAAAAGGGAAACAGCCCAGATCACCAGCTAAGGCCCCTAAATGGTTGCTAAGTGGTAAAGGATGTGAGAATGCAGAGACAACCAGGAGGTTTGCTTAGAAGCAGCCACCCTTAAAAGAGTGCGTAATAGCTCACTGGTAGAGCGTTCTTGCGCCGAAAATGATCGGGACTAAGCAATCTGCCGAAGCTGTGGGATTGATTTCAATTCAATCGGTAGGGGAGCGTTCCGCTTTAGGGTGAAGCATGATTGTGAATGATTGTGGACGAAGCGGAAGTGAGAATGTCGGCTTGAGTAACGAAAACATTGGTGAGAATCCAATGCCCCGAAAACCTAAGGGTTCCTTTACAAGGTTCGTCCATGAAGGGTGAGTCAGGGCCTAAGGCGAGGCCGAAAGGCGTAGTCGATGGAAAACAGGTTAATATTCCTGTACTAAGATGGGTTCGGTACCGAGGGACGAAGTAGGCAAAAGCTAGCCGATTTTTGGTTTTCGGTGGAAACGTTCGAGGTGTTGATAGGTAGAAGAAAAACTAACCTTGAGCTGAGACGTGATCCGATTTGAGTTTTTAACTCGAATTTAGTATGGAGTCAAACTTCCAAGAAAAGCTCGTATTACTTATGAACAAATCTTACCTGTACCCGAAACCGACACAGGTAGGTTGGTAGAGTATACCAAGGGGCGCGAGATAACTCTCTCTAAGGAACTCGGCAAAATGGCCCCGTAACTTCGGGAGAAGGGGTGCCCTCTAAAACGAGGGTTGCAGTGACCAGGCCCAGGCGACTGTTTACCAAAAACACAGGTCTCCGCTAAGTCGTAAGACAATATATGGGGGCTGACGCCTGCCCAGTGCCGGAAGGTGAAGGAAGTTGGTTATTTCTTCGGAAAGAAGCTGACGACCGAAGCCCCGGTGAACGGCGGCCGTAACTCTGACGGTCCTAAGGTAGCGAAATTCCTTGTCGCGTAAGTTGCGACCCGCACGAAAGGCGTAACGATCTGGGCACTGTCTCGGAGAGAGACTCGGTGAAATAGACATGTCCGTGAAGATGCGGACTTCCTGCACCAGGACAGAAAGACCCTATGAAGCTTGACTGTAGCTTGAAATTGGGTTTGGGCTCTTCTTGCGCAGCCTAGGTGGGAGGCTATGAAAATTTTCTTCCGGGAAAATGGGAGCCAACAGTGAGAGACCACTCTGGAAGAGCTAGAATCCTAAGAGCGTTCCTTGAATCAGGACGCTTAACAGTTTCAGGCGGGCAGTTTTTCTGGGGCGGAAGCCTCCTAAAAGGTAACGGAGGCGTGCAAAGGTTCCCTCAGGCTGGACGGAAATCAGCTGTAGAGCGTAAAGGCAGAAGGGAGCTTGACTGCAAGACCTACAAGTCGAGCAGGGGCGAAAGCCGGCCTTAGTGATCCGACGGTACCGCGTGGAAGGGCCGTCGCTCAACGGATAAAAGTTACTCTAGGGATAACAGGCTGATCTTCCCCAAGAGTTCACATCGACGGGAAGGTTTGGCACCTCGATGTCGGCTCATCGCAACCTGGGGCGGTAGTACGTCCCAAGGGTTGGGCTGTTCGCCCATGAAAGCGGTACGTGAGCTGGGTTCAGAACGTCGTAAGACAGTTCGGTCCATATCCGGTGTAGGCGTTAGAGCATTGAGAGGAGCTCGACATTGTACGAGAGGACCCGAAGGGACGCACCGATGGTATACCAGTTCTCGTGCCAACGGGAAACGCTGGGTAGCTATGTGCGGAGTGGATAAGTGCTGAAAGCATCTAAGTACGAAGCCCACCTCAAGATGAGTGCTCTCCATTAGGTCACGGCAAGACAAGCCGGTAATAGGTGTCAGCTAAAAGGCCAGTAATGGTTGGAGGTAAGACATACTAACAGACCAATTGATTTTGACCTTTGTTTAATATCCCATGAAAGTTACACACTTTCATGGGATGTGGTTTGTATAGAAAAAGAACTCGATTGATGAGCGTAAAACGCTCATCAATTGAGTAAATTCAGCTTGGGTTGATTGATCAAAGATCAATCGGCTATAGCACAATCAATAAAATTAAGTCGTGTTTTGCACGATTTATCTAGGTGCACAAGCTAGACGGGACCCACGCCAATCCATCCCGAACTTGGTTGTGAAATCGTCTAGGAACTAAAATACTGCAGGGGGGGCCCTGTGGGAAAAACGTTTTGTGCCTGGATACTAAAAATAATGAATCTGGGGTATTGCGCTTCTGTGGTTACAGCGCTTCGCCGCGAACTCGATCGGAGATCGAGCTGCTATCACAGCAATTGAAAAAGCGAAGCCATTGCTTAAATTGTTTATTTGGGGCTTCGCCCCGAATAATTCAAACCTGAACATAGCTCAGGCTGCTTCGCGCCGGAGCATAGCTCAGGCTGCTTCGCGCGGACTTTAGCTACTCTAATAAAATAATATGTCTACATCAAAACATTTAGTACAAAATATTTATTTGACATATTTAATAAATAAATTCAAAAAAACTTACTTGGTATCTTTAATAATTATCAACAAAAACCATTCCCAGAATTACTTCGATTAATTGCTTTTTGGGATTCGAAATAAAAACCGTCCGTCTAAAAACACCTCGCTCAAGTCATTTTTGAATCCAATTATGTGCTGTAAAAAAAATTGTGTGTATACCAATATTCAGATCCTTAATTCAATTCGTTCAAATCTATGGGGTTAATTGTTGAATAAAATATCGACCGAAAAAACTATTTATTTAAAAAAACAATACCTATACTACATCAAACTAAAGAACCAATTGGCAAAAAAAATGGAGTTAAGTTCAATTTTCTTATTTTATACAAAACTTATTTCAAAAAAATCTCAAAATTTGTATATTGACTCTATTTGTGTTGTTTAATTATAATTAAATAATAGTTAAATTTTTGAAAATTCATTTTTTCGCAATCAATCGCGACCAAACGTTGGAGTGCACTGAGCAAATCGGATACCTCTAGTTAGTTTCAAAAAAAAACTTATATCAATTGATGCATCTTTTTTTTTAGTGTATTTAAAGTCGTTAATATAAAAAAAAGCTTTTTTTATTTTAGAATGTCTAGGTTTGAAATCTTAATGTTTGTCAATTGCAAACGTTGAACACAAATAGCGATATTTGAAAAAAAACAAAAACAAAAACCGTATTATTAAATTTTCCGGAATAAAAAAAATCACAAACGAATAAAATTCATTAATTGTTAATAAAACAACATTAAAATTTAAGTTATGTAAAATAAATAGTGTCTGGTCAAGGGAATTTATTTTTGATCAATCGGTTAATATACCTCAAAGATATCACTAAAAAAACTAGAAAAAATTAAAAATTTTTTCATGTATTGGGGAATTGCGCTTCGCGTAATTAGAAAATCAAAAGAGTCTTTAAAAATAGTTTAAAAACAATTTTTGGGTTTTTCTTATTTTAAATTTATTTAGAAATTATCTTAACCTACAAATTAATAAATTAATAATAGACACCCTTCTGTATTGAAAACAAAACAAAAATTTGAAGTGTCTAAAATTTTTAATTTATTATTAAAAAAATGAAATATAAGCGTTTCTCCCAAACAATGAGCGAAGCGAATTCCCCAAACCATTTTAGTTGAAAGCAAAAAAAAATTTGATTTGGGGAAATTGGGGGGGATCGCTCGCCCTTTAGGCGAGCAATTTGCGCGAAGTGCGTAACGCAATAGGTTATATTAACTCTTTTTTTTTAGTTCAAACGTAATAGTTGCTTTTCCAGTTTTGTTGAAAAGCAGCCATTTCAAATAAAAAGGAACTTAAAAAAGTAAAGCTCATTTTTTCAATGAGCGTAGCGAATTGCTTATATTTTCCAAAAGTTTGAAATCGATCGAGCGAAGCGAGATCCCCAAAAACAACTTTCAATATTTTTTTTCTTTTTTTTGGTCATATTAATAAATTTTTATATAATAATAGAAAAATTAAATAAATTTATTAATAAAGAATGCTCTGGGGAATCAAACTTCGTTCGATCGTACGAAGCAATTCTCCCTGCTTCGCGCGCTTCGCTGCTTCGCGGGCTTTTTAATTAAGATTGTTTAAATAATTGCCTGAATTTTAAATAATTAAAAAATTAGTGTTCAAAAATTATTTAAACATCCATCAAAAATTATGTTAGATTATTAGCAAAAAAAATGAAATTAAAATTAAAATGGCAAGATATCGTGGTCCTCGTTTACGTATTGTTCGACGTCTGGGCGAATTATCAGGACTTACAAGAAAAAGTCCTACTCGAACAACTGCTCCAGGACAACATGGGGCGAATAGTAAAAATGCTCGTTCTGGAAAACAATTAAATCCATACGGAGTTCGTTTAAAAGAAAAACAAAAAATTAGATTTTATTATGGATTAACTGAACGTCAATTACTAAGATATGTTCGACAAGCAAAAAAACTAAAAGGTTCAACTGGTGAAGTATTATTAGAACTACTAGAAATGAGATTAGATAATATTGTTTTTAAACTTGGAATGGCACCAACTATACCTGCAGCACGCCAGTTAATTAATCATGGTCATATTGTTTTAAATAACCAAAAAATTACAATACCGTCTTATCAATGTCAATCAAAAGATGTCATTTCAGTAAAAGGAAAAAAAAATTCACGAACATTAATTGCACATTCTGTGGAAAATTCCCAACATGTAAATATTCCTTCTCATTTAACATTTAATAAAGAAAGTTTAGTTGGTGTAGTTAACGATAAAGTTGCCAAAGACTCGATAGGTTTAGAAGTTAATAAATTATTAGTTGTAGAGTATTATTCTCGTAAAGGTTGTTAAAAAAATCCTTTTAATAAAAAAAAGTTTTTTTAATCAATTGCAAATACAGCTTCGCCCATTTATTCTAGTGGGCGAATCTAAATTGACTTTAGTCAAGCTTGGGGGAATTTCTCTTGGGGGAATTGGGGCGATTGTGCTCGAAACGGCGGTGTGGGATCGAGCGAAGCTCGATCCCACAGCAGCGAGCGCACGAAGCGCTCAATCGGCTTCGCTCATTGGATCAATTGTTTTTTATTAAATGTTAACTATTAAATTTATAGGAATTTACCTAATCGCCGCTATTGTTAAAATTAAGCTTTTGGGTGAATTGTTGTTGAGGAATTGGGGGGATTGCGCTTCTATTAAAACCTATTTGTGTACGATTGAATCAAAAATTCTATTGCTTTATTAAAGGCAATTGCATCAAAAATAAAATAACGTTTTGAAATGGAATTTCGATTCCATCAACAATTGAGCGAAACGACATCCTTCGGTTGAATCAAAATCGCTTTTCGAATCAAAGATTCGAAAAGCAATTGACTCTTGACTGAAAACGTTTTTCAATACTTATTTGTGTTAAAAAGCAATATAATAAAATTCAAAATAAAAATAGCTGAATTTAGTATTAAAATAATAATATTTAGTAATATAAAAAAACATTGAATTTCTGGGGAATTCGCTTCGCTCATTGAAAGTTCACTTGGGAAATATACGAACGATTGCGCGAAGCGCAATCCCCCAAATTTCATTATTTATGCTTTTCAACGTATTTATTTTTTTTGCTTTTTTTTGGGGGGCGGGTCGAGCTTCGCCGCGAAGCAGCTCGATCTCCGATCGAGTCGATCGGATCAATTAATAATTGTGGAATTTAACGGTTCGCTGTGGCAACAACCAAAGGTTGTTGCCACAGCAATTGGTAAAAAGTTTTTACCTGGGGGACTCGCTTCGCTTGTCTTCCAATAACAATATAGTGAATATATTGAATCTCTAATATTTTCTATTTATTTTTTTTGATTGAGCTCAATTGGTCGATCATTTTTTTCGTCTTTTAAGCTTTTATACAAAATAGTGTAGTCTACAAAAAAAGTTTATTTAACTACAATAAAAATTGTAGCTCTAATTTCTTAAATGACCGTTTTCTCAATTAAGCCAGTTGATCGTGTGATCAATCCCCCGATCGAGCCAATTGATCCGATCGAGCGAAGCTCGATCCCCTAAAATAAATCATGCCCCTTCTCAAAAGTCGCGATATCCCCCAAGCGATATCCTCCCAAGCGTTTTTCCTTTAATCGAAAATCAGCTAAAAAAGGGGGAGCTTCGCTCTGGGGGATTGATCTCGCTTCGCTCGCTCAATCTCGGAATCAAACTCAAAAATTTAACCGGCTTATCGATTTTCTAAGTTACCATTTATAGCTATTCGAAAACGGTTTGCCAATTCCAGGCTGCTTTACAGTAAAGGTTAAATAAAATTGAACGAGCTTAGCGAAGCTGAATTCCCCCAGATTGTGAAGTTCGGAGTCGTGGGAATTCGCTACGCTCTTTTTGAAGATACGCGTTTCACTCCATTGGAAATTAAGCACAAAGAGCTCAATCGGGGGGGATTGCGCTAGGGGGAATATCGTGACCCTCGATCTGCGCAATCGGCTACTTAAATACAAAATCGTTGCCTACCATTTCCAAGGTTAATATTCCCTGGCTATAAAACAACAAATCAGAGAAAAACAGGTAACTGTTCAATGAGTTCGGACTAGGCGAAACTCAATTAATGAATGAAATTTAACCATATAATTTAACCATATAATGTATTGGTTAAATCTAAAAAAAAAACATTGCTTCGCGCGCTTCGCGTTCTTATTTTTCATATATTGAATTTAAATGATGGTGAATCTAAATTTTTTGCCTTGCACATGAGATAATTGCGCGCTTCGCTGTGGTTACAGCGCTTCGCGCTGCTACCACAGCAATAGGTTTGTGCGAAAGAACTTTGCTTAAAAAAAATAGCTTCGCTCATTGTTTTATTTATTCAATCAATTTTTTTTTAATAAATATTATGATTGATTTAGTAAAATATCCCGTTTTAACAGAAAAATCATGTCGATTAATTGAAAATAATCAATATACTTTTGATGTAGATAGTCGACTAACAAAGCCTCAAATTAAAACTTTGTTTGAAAAATTATTTAATGTAAATGTGGTGTCTGTAAATACACATAGACCGCCTTGTAAAAAAAAACGTTTTGGTATGAGACAAGGATTTAAAACAATGTATAAAAGAGTCATTGTTACTATAAAATCTAATCAATCAATTCCAATTCTTTAATCGAAATAAAATACATTAAAAATATTTCAAAAATTTTGTAATACAAAAATAAAAGGCAGCATATTATTAATAAAAAACTTATTATTAATAAAAAACTCAGTCATTGACCCATAGTCGAATCGAAAAAGAGCTCAGAGAACTGAGCTTTGTGGAATTAGGTCGATTGATCCAATGAGCGAAGCCGATTGAGCTCGAAACGATTGTGCGAAGCACAATCCCGGAGAATGATTGAGCGTAGCGCAATCGATCAAGCGCAGCTTGATCGATTCCGAAGGATCAATCCCCCAGAACAATCACTCCAATTTCCCCAAGATCACAAGGCTTATCTCATTGCGAAAATTTCGCTTCGCTCGATTGGGCATTGATCACACAATCAATGAGCTCAATTCTTAAGAATCGAGCGAGTTGCTGTGAGATCGAGCGAAGCTCGATCCCACACCGCTCGATTGTTTTAACGAAAACTGAAATTCAATCATTCGATTTTACAATGACCGGAGGCATAGAGCGTAGCTCAATCAGTTTAAAAGTTTTTCGGATATCCTATGTTAGGAGATAATAAAGCGCTTAAGCTATATTTCTTCGTTTTTATAGGTAGGCTAAAACTGTTTACCAATTCGAGGCTCTCTGTTAAATGGTTAATCAGTTTGTAAAGTTTAAGCCTGTATTGCGTGCAGCAAACCAGAGCGGGTGAATTCGAAATCATCTTTTTCTTAATTTCAAGTTGACTTTGACTGGGGATAGTGTTTTGCATTCTGGCTCTATATATTGCGTATGCCCAAAGAAGAAAAGAAGGGAACTTCTATGAGATCCTTATAGGTTGACGCATTCAAAAAAAAAATCAATAGTGCATAAAGAAAACCTAAAGATTTTCTGGGGGATTGATCTCGCTTCGATCGATCAATCTACTTAAGTACTATAAAAAGATAAAAATTTTAGGAAGTGATAAATTATGGGCATTCGTTTTTTTAAGGCCTATACGCCTGGCACACGAAACAGATCAGTATCAGAATTTAGTGAAATAACAAGTAATACGCCTGAAAAAACATTAACGGCTGGAAGTCATCGATCAAAAGGCCGAAATAATAGAGGTGTAATTACAAGTCGCCATCGAGGAGGTGGGCATAAACGTCTTTATCGTCAAATTGATTTTAAAAGAGAAAAAGTAGGTATTCCGGCAAAAGTAATAAGTATTGAATATGATCCAAATCGAAATGCTAGAATAGCCCTACTGCATTATCAAGATGGTGATAAAAAATACATTCTTCATCCACGAGGTTTAAAAGTAGGTGAAACACTTTTAGCTTCAATGGACGCTCCAATTTCAATTGGAAATTCTTTACCACTTCGAAATATTCCTTTAGGTTCAGAAGTTCATAATGTCGAACTTCATCCCGGAAAAGGAGGCCAATTAGCACGTTCTGCTGGCGCAGTTGCACAAATTGTGGCAAAAGAAGGAAATTTTGTAACGTTAAGACTTCCATCAGGTGAAGTTCGATTAATTTCAAAAAATTGCTGGGCAACAATAGGTCAAGTTGGAAATAATGATACGTCTAATATTATTGTAGGAAAAGCTGGTCGAATTCGATGGTTAGGTCGTCGTCCTAAAGTCCGAGGTGTTGTTATGAACCCAGTAGATCACCCTCATGGTGGTGGAGAAGGTCGATCTCCGATTGGTCGTTGTCATCCTGTAACACCATGGGGACGACCAGCTTTAGGTCAAAAAACTCGTAAATCAAAAAAATATAGTAACAAATTAATTCTACGTAAGTCAAATTAATTTATTGGGGGACTCGCTTCGCCGCGAACTCGATCGGAGATCGAGCTGCTTCGCGGCAGCTCGATCTCTGACCTGAGCATAGCTCAGGCTGCCGTGAAGCAGCCTGAGCTATGCTCAGGTTCGCGCCGGAGCATAGCTCCCTGAGCATAGCTCAGGCTGCTTCGCGCGGCTGCTTTGCGTCGAGTCGTCGAACGTAGCGAATTTTCTAATATATATTGAGCGAACCAGAATTCCCCTATTACTAGACCCGCGAGCGTTTGAACAAGCGAACCACTGACAAACTAATCGAATATATGAGCGCTTTGCGTTTTTTAAGCTTTAACTTTAAACAAACGCAAAATTAATGGCGATCCAATGGCTGCTGTTCAACAACAATTAAAGAGTAGCTATTCCGATTGAACTAATCAAGCGAAATTGCTCTTCTACTTGCGGAAATTGAGCTGCTTCGCGGCACTACGTGGGGATATCTGGGGATTGCGCTTCGCTACGCTCGCGTAATCTGCTTTGCTCACGACCTGGGGTATTGCACTTCGGGCAATCAACCTTTGGCGCGAAGCAGCCGGAGCTATGCTCCGGCGCGAACCTGAGCATAGCTCAGGCTGCTTCGCGGCAGCCTGAGCTATGCTCAGGTTAGAGATCGAGCTGCCGCGAAGCAGCTCGATCTCTGATCGAGTCGAGTTGAAGCCACAGCGCAATTTCGGGGATCTCGCTTCGCTCGATTTTCGCGAAACTCACTTCGTGTCGCTTCGCTCGATTGTTTTCGCCGCACGTAGTGTGCTTCGCTCACTTTTTTGGGGGGATCGAACGAAGTTCGCTCGGTCGCGCAATTGGTGGAAGAGCAATTACGATTCAACCTCTGGTTGAATCGAAAAAATCAGCTTACATTTTAACAATGATTGAATTATTAAATTTTTTTTTCAAATTAAAAAAATGAAAAATGTGGGGAATTCGCTTCGCTCATTGTTTCGCTCGTTTGATCGAAGATTGTGCGAAACACAATTTCCCAGATCAATCCCTAGATAATTGAGCGCTTTGCGCTCCAATGAAACCATGATAAAAATTTTCAGCTCTATTTTTTTGGAACTTTTTCAAATTTAAAGAAAGTGCTGACGCGCTCTAATTATGCAAAATGAGATTGCTCTTCACCTTGGTTGGGGGAATTGCGATTCTGTGGTTACAGCGCTTCGGGCTGCTACCACAGAAATTGGTTGAAGGTTGCGCGAGCAAAGCGTAATCCCCCAGATTGCGCAAACGAAGCGCAATTCCTCAGATTGTGCGAGCGAAGCGCAATCCCTCAGATTGTGCGAGCGAAGCGCAATCCTCCAGATCGATTTGATTGAACTTATAGTTCAATCGAAATGGTATTAACGTTACATAAAATAGAATTAATTTAATTTTGAAAAAAAAGTTTACTTAGTTGTTGTAATTTGTTTTTACGTAAAAAGTGGTCAATGAAGGAAAAAAAATTTATGTCACGTTCATTAAAAAAGGGTCCGTTTGTAGCAGATCACTTATTGAAAAAAATTGAAAAATTAAATGCACAAGGAGACAAAAAAGTAATTACAACATGGTCTCGATCATCGACAATTGTTCCTATTATGATTGGACATACTATTGCCGTTCATAATGGACGTGAACATATTCCAGTTTTTATAACGGATCAAATGGTTGGACATAAACTTGGAGAATTTGCCCCAACAAGAACTTTTCGGGGACATGTGAAAAGTGATAAAAAATCAAAACGCTAAACTAAAAAAAATTTTTGGTGGAATCGAGCTTTGCTCGATTGATTGGCTACAATTTTTTTTTATCAAAAACTATTGAAATCGGTTGAAGAATTGGTATTGTTCATTAAACAAATTCTATAGGATTGAGCTCGAAGAGCTCAATCGGTTTTAACTCAATAAAAAATCGCAATTTTTATTGGGTGAATTGCGCTGGTTCGCGGCACTACGTGGGTGAATCTGGAATATTACGCTTCGTTGCGCGGTGGCAATTCACCTTTGGCGCGAAGCAGCTCGACGCGAAGCAGCCCGACGCGAAGCAGCCCGACGCGAAGCAGCCCGATCTCTGATCGGGCGCGAAGCAGCCTGAGCTATGCTCAGGTCTCCGATCGGGCGCGAAGCAGCCGCGCGAAGCAGCCGGAGCTATGCTCCGGGAGCTATGCTCCGGCGCGAACCTGAGCATAGCTCAGGCTGCTTCGCGGCAGCCTGAGCTATGCTCAGGTCTCCGATCGAGTTCGCGGCGGTGTGGCAATCAACCAAAGGTTGAAGCCACAGCAGCTCGCACAACTCCGAAGGCTCGAGCTTCGCTCGAGCTCACCGTTTGATTGATTGCGCTTCGCCGCGAACTCGGAGATCGAGCTGCTTCGCGGCAGCTCGATCTCTGATCGAGTCCATCAATCTTCGATCAATCGGGGGTATCGAGCTCTTCGAGCTCGATCGTTGAATCAATTGCTTTTTGAAACCGGAATTGGTTTCATAACACGATTCAGTAGATTGAGCGAGCGAAGCGAGATCAATCCCCCAAAAAAATTAAATTACAAATTTTGCTCGCCCTTTGGGTGAGCGATTTCCCCAAGCAATTCTTCGGAAACGAGCGATTCTGGGGGATTGCGCTTCGCTACGCTCGCGCAATCGTTCGAATCGCTCGATTGTTTAAAATGTTTTACTGCTATTTATAATACTATTTATTTTTATTTTTATGGGACAAAAAATACATCCTTTAGGTTTTCGTCTTGGTGTAACAAAAAAACATAGTTCACAATGGTTTGCGTCATCCGATTCGTACTCGTTTTTTCTTTTAGAAGACCATTTTTTAAGAGAAAATCTTTTAAAACGTTATCCAAATGGAAAAATTGCACATATTGAAATTCAAAGAAAATTAAATTTACAAAATAAACAGACAAATGAATTATTCGATTTAATTAAAATTGAAATTCATGCTCCACGTCCTGGAATTTTAATTGGAAGAAATAGTGAGGCTATTAAAGAAGTTAGAGATATTTTAGAAAAAGAATTACAACAATTTCGAACGAAACAAAATCAATTAGCTTCTTTAACAGGAAAAATTAAACCAATAGTTAAAGTTGCTCTACAAGTTAAGTCTATACCAAATCCTTATTCCCAAGCTGTATTAATTGCGGAATTTTTAGTTGAACGTTTAGAAAAAAGGGTACCATTTCGTCGTGCATTAAAAGATGCTCTTGAACGTGCAGGATTTGCAAGGCTAAAAGGAGCAAAAATACAAATATCAGGACGTCTGAATGGAGCCGAAATTGCTCGAACAGAATGGATTCGGACAGGACGCGTACCTTTACAAACTTTACGAGCAGACATTGATTATTGCTATAAAACAGCACATACAATTTATGGAGTTCTGGGTATTAAAGTTTGGGCTTTTAGAGGTGAACAAAATAATTTAAAATAATGGTATTTTATTGATTGCGCGGGCGAAGCGAAGCGCAATCCCCCAGATTGTGCGAAGCACAATCCCCCACATTTTCGCGTCGATTAATAATAAAATTTTCTTGGCGCAATTAGGGTAATTGCGCGCTGGCTTCGCCGCACGAAGTGTGCTTTGCTCACTTCGTTCGCGAAGCTCACTTCGTGTCGCTGTGGTTACAGCACTTCGCCGCGAACTCGATCGGAGACCTGAGCATAGCTCAGGCTGCCGCGAAGCAGCCTGTGCTATGCTCAGGTTCGCGCCGGAGCATAGCTCCGGCTGCTTCGCGCCCGATCAGAGACCTGAGCATAGCTCAGGCTGCCCTGAGCATAGCTCAGGCTGCTTTGCGCCGGAGCATAGCTCCCTGAGCATAGCTCAGGCTGCTTCGCGCGGCTGCTTCGCGTCGAGGCTGCTACCACAGCAATTGAAATTGGTTCGATTATTAAGCTCAAAAAGCTTAATCCGCTCGGGGAGATCGAGCTTCGCTCGATCGATTGAGAAATAATATTTTTTTTGACAATCGCTCGCAAGCTTTCGTTTCCGAGCGATTTTCGTAATCGCTCTTCAATTTGTGGAAATTTGTGGGAATTGCGCTTTGCGCAATCGTAGGGATCGTGCTTTGCCGCGAAGCCGATCGATCTCTGATCGAGTCGATCGGCTTCGCGCAATTGGCTGGCGATTGATTCGATTGAGCGAAGCTTGATCCACCAAAAATAAATTCCCCGAGCTATTTCCCCAAAAAAGCCCAATTAAATCAATGTCATTTTTCGTTTCCTTGAATCGAAAAATACTAATAAGAAAATATCGAATGAACTAAAAGTTTGGGGGATCGAACTTCGTTCGATCGAATCGATATTGTTTTTAAATTTTAAATAAAAAAAATTAATATGTTAAGTCCAAAAAGAACAAAATATCGTAGACATCATCGTGGTAGAATGACAGGAAAAGCGTCTCGCGGAAATAAAATAGCTTTTGGAGATTTTGCTTTACAAGCTTTAGAACCATCTTGGATTACATCAAGACAAATTGAAGCAGGACGACGAGTATTAACTCGTTATGTACGTCGTAATGGTAAAATGTGGATTCGAATTTTTCCAGATAAACCGGTAACTATGAGACCTGCTGAAACTAGAATGGGTTCAGGAAAAGGAGCTCCCGAATTTTGGGTTGCTGTAGTTAAACCAGGAAAAATTATTTATGAAATCACAGGTATTTCGGAATCGTTAGCAAGAGAAGCAATGCGTATTGCTGCTCATAAAATGCCAGTAAAAACACAATTTCTTGTTCAATCTAAAGAAAGTAACCGTTAGTATAAAAACGAGCTAGGAACTGGGTCAAGCTCAATTCCACTAACCCCTTAATGACTAGGTAAATAAAGCGTTCCTAATTCAGGGGGATTGAGATCTTTCAGCTCAATCGGTTTCAAGCTTTTTAGCTAGTGGTTACTAAGTTTTCAGCATTTGAGCCAGTGCTGTTTGAATATAAAACCTCTAAAATTGCTCTTTATATAGACGAGCGAAGCGAGTCCCCCAAAGTTGACGATCGCTTTCGATTCTAAATAAAATCAAAGACGCGAATCAACTATATAAAATTGATTCGCGTCTCCGTTTAAATTTGGATTTAATCGGAAGTAGATTGAGCGAGCGAAGCGAGATCAATCCCCCAGGCTCTTCAACGAAAATTGCAAAGTGGCGATTCCGTTTGACCGAAAGTTCAATCAATAGTGATTGCCTTTCGAAACTCCAAAGTTTCGCAACGCGATTAGACTCGGGTCCACTTGCAAAGCCATTTTATTGTTCCCTCACCATGCCAAGGTGACTTCAAAAAATGGCTTTGCAATCGGGTTTACAAAGGCAATTGCGCGAGCGCAGCGAGCGCAATTCCCCGAATCGAGCGAGTAGGTACTCAATTCTTCGGAATCGAGCGATTCGAACAATTGCGCTTCGCGCAATTGTTCGAATCGCTCGATTGAATAAAAAAAAAATTGAATAAAAAAAATATGATTCAACCTCAATCTTATTTAAATGTAGCCGATAATAGTGGTGCGAAAAAATTAATGTGTATTCGCGTATTAGGTGGAAGTTATAAACCAACGGCCAATATAGGCGATATTATTATAGCGGTAGTTAAGGAAGCTATTCCAAATATGCCATTAAAAAAGTCTGATATTGTTCGAGCTGTTATTATACGAACACGTCAAGGAAAGCAAAGAGAAAATGGTACATATATTAGATTTGATGATAATGCTGCTGTTATCATAAATAAAGAAGGAAATCCACGTGGAACACGTGTTTTTGGTCCCGTTGCTAGAGAACTACGAGATCATAATTTTACTAAAATTGTATCTTTAGCACCTGAAGTGTTATAAAAAAAGAAAATGAGTCTTATAGCTATAAAAGCTTAATTTTTCAAATTTAGTATTTCCAAATGGCTCTTCGACTCTAGTTTACAATCGAGTTTATTTAGCTCGATCCCCCTGAGCGATTACGAATCAACTAAAATGGATATCGGAAAAAATTGGGGGAATTGCGCGCTTCGATGTGGTTACAGCGCTTCGCGCTGCTACCACAGCAATTGACTTCGCTCATTTGGTTTGATCCGATCGAACAAAGTTGGATCCCCCGGCATTGCTCGTTTGTGAGAATCATCTAATTTTAAAAGTGAATAAGGTTTTCTACTTTTCATTTGTCGATTGATCAAAGATCAATCTTACCTATAGAGCGCAAAGCGCTTAATCGTTTTTGAATTGACTAGTGTAACCATAAAAAACAATTTGTTGGCCCGATCAACCGAAAGTTGATCCCACTCGACGCAAAGCAGCCGCGCGAAGCAGCCTGAGCTATGCTCAGGGAGCTATGCTCCGGCGCGAACCTGAGCATAGCTCAGGCTGCTTCGCGCGCGAAGCAGCCGGAGCTATGCTCCGGCGCAAAGCAGCCTGAGCTATGCTCAGGGCAGCCTGAGCTATGCTCAGGTTAGAGATCGAGCTGCTTCGCGCCCCTAGATTAGTGAATGTTTTTGACTCTTTGGCTGAAAATTCTTTTTTGGAATACGTTTTGCTTATTGCTGGAATCAACGAGCAAAACGAGTCTTCCAAGACGAATAATCATCGATCATTCGCGTGGATTTTGTTTTTCTCAATTGCTCCAAACGTTTTTCCTTTGTTGGAATTGAACGATTGAGCTCTAAGAGCTCAATCCTTCCGAATGAGCTAAGCGAAATCTTCTCTATCGAGCAAAGCGCGTCTGGGGGATCGAACTTTGTTCGATCGATCTCCAAGCCAATAAAATTGAAATAAATTCTAGTCATTTCAAAACAATAGCTCATTTGTAACTTTGTTACAGAGAGAGCTATTGGGTTACAAAGCATTAAAATAAAATAATTAATATGTCACAAAGATTAAAAAAATATTATTCAGAAAAAATTGTTCCAAATTTAATGAAACAATTTAATTACAAAAATAAATATCAAATACCGTCTATTGACAAAATCGTTATTAATAGAGGAATTGGTGATGCTTCGCAAAATTCCAAAATTTTAGAATCTGCTTTAAAAGAATTGAGTCTGATTACAGGTCAAAAAGGAATTATTACCCGTTCAAAAAAAGCTATTGCAGGTTTTAAATTACGCCAAAAAATGCCCGTTGGTGTTTCAGTAACTCTAAGAGGGGAACGAATGTACGGGTTTTTAGATCGATTAATTCATTTAGCTCTTCCACGTATTCGAGATTTTCAAGGAATTAGTCCTTCAAGTTTTGATGGTTCTGGAAATTATAGTTTAGGTTTAGAAGAACAATTAATGTTTCCTGAAATAGACTACGATAAAATTGATCAAATTCGTGGTATGGATATTACTATTGTTACAACATCAAAAAACGATCAAGAAGCGCTTGTTCTTTTAAAAGAATTCGGTTTACCTTTTAATGAAAACAAGTAAACTTTTATTTATTCGGATTGATCTTGGGGCAATTAGGTGGATTACGATGCGCTGCGCGGTGGCAATCCACCTTTGGCTCGAAGCAGCTCGACGCGAAGCAGCCCGACGCGAAGCAGCCCGACGCGAAGCAGCCCGACGCGAAGCAGCCCGACGCGAAGCAGCCCGATCTCTGATCGGGCGCGAAGCAGCAGGAGCTATGCTCCGGCGCGAACCTGAGCATAGCTCAGGCTGCTTCGCGGCAGCCTGAGCTATGCTCAGGTCTCCGATCGGGCGCGAAGCAGCCGCGCGAAGCAGCCGGAGCTATGCTCCGGGAGCTATGCTCCGGCGCGAACCTGAGCATAGCTCAGGCTGCTTCGCGGCAGCCTGAGCTATGCTCAGGTCTCCGATCGGGTCCGAGATCGGGTCAGAGATCGGGTCAGAGATCGAGCTGCTTCGCGGCGAATCGAGATCAATCCCCCAAATTATCGTTTAAAAGCGATTTTCCCATCCCGGATGCAATTGATATTCAATTGGCTGCCGTATAATTAGCTATATTTAGTGTGTAACCAAATAAAATCAGAAGGTAACTCCAATTCGATCTATATGAAGGAAAATTTTATGGTAAATGATACTATTAGTGATATGTTAACTCGTATTAGAAATGCATCATTAATACGAAGTCAAATTGTTTCAATCCCAAATACTCGTTTAAATTATCGGGTTTTAGAAATTTTAGAACAAGAAGGTCTAATTGAATCGTTTCAACTTTCTTTAGAAAATTCTTTAATTATTCGTCTTAAATATAAAGGTCGAGAGAAAAAACCATGTATAACGAATTTAAAAAGAATTAGTAAACCTGGTCTTCGAGTATATACATCTTCAAAAGAAATTCCAAAAATTTTAGGTGGAATGGGTATTGTTATTTTATCCACTTCAAAGGGTTTAATGACTGATCGTGAAGCACGTTTTCGAAAATTAGGTGGTGAATTATTATGTTCAGTTTGGTAATTTTCAAACAATAACTCGAGGTGTTTTTCCTTTCGCTCAATCGGTTTGAGTGTTTGATTGGGGGAACTCGCTTCGCTTAATCAGTGATTTGGGGGACTCGCTTCGCTCGTCGATCGGTTTGTTTTTTGTTTTATTTAGTGATGTTCTTTAATTGAATTACGTCGATTGATCAAAAATCCATCACCCCGATCGAGCGAAGCGATTTTAATTCCCCTGATTTCACCCAATCAAATTTGACTAATAATTTGGATAATATGGGCTTTCCCCAATTGTAAATAAGTTCCAAGTATTAAACGAATAAAAAAGACAGATGAGATAAACAATTAATTTAAAGCGTCGCTTTCAATTCGTTGATTGATCGAAAAAGAAACTTTAAAATTTTTGAAATTCGGTTTTGTCACATTGAAACTTCGATGTTTTTTTCTACCATGTAAATAATTGAACAATGTAAAAATTTTAAAATTGATTTGGGCAATTGCGCGAAACGCAATTGAACGATTTATAAATTAAAAAAAACGATCGAGCGAAGCGAGGAACTTGCCCCCCCGAAACCAATTCATTTTTATTTTTTTTGGGAATAGGGGGAATTGCTACTTTCCTTTGTTGACAAGCAATTTGGAAAATCGCTTTTTTTTTTCGGAAACTTCGGGGACGCTGGGGGGGATCGAGCGTTTTGCGCGTTTGCTGCGGTCGCTAGCGCTCGATTTGCTTCGTTCACTCGCTTCGCGGCAATAGTGGGGGAATCTGAGGGATTGCGCTTTGCTGCGCGGTGGCAATCAACTTTTGGCGCGAAGCAGCCCGATCGTAGATCGGGCTGCTTCGCTCACTTCGGAGGGGGATCGAACGAAGTTCGATCGGTCGCGCAATTGGTTTCCGAAAAGCAATTCGCTTTGCTCATTTTTTTTTAATAATTAAACAAAACAAAAAAACATAAAAATTATTAAAATAATTTAAATAGAACATTTGGGTAAAAAACAACAAAGTTTTATTTCAGTAAAAGGTGTCGTGACCCAATGTTTATCTAATGGCATGTTCCGAGTCAAATTGGAAAATGGATTTAATGTATTAGCTCATCTATCTGGGAAAATACGACAAAATTATATTCGAATTTTGCTTGGTGATAATGTTGTTGTTGAATTAAGTCCTTATGATTTAACTCGTGGAAGAATTGTTTATCGTATTAAGTAAAACAATTGCGCGCTTCGTGCGCAATTCCCGCAATTGATCCAATTGCTCGTAAACTCGGGTTTACAGGCGATTCCGATTGAACTAAAAGTTCAATCGGGATTGATCTTCAATTTGTGGAATTGCGCTTCGCGCAATTGGTTGAAGAGCGTTTTTCAAAACGGCTCGTCAACTAAATAAAATGGACAAGCAATTTTCCCTATTGAGTCGATTAATTAAAGATTAATTCTCTCACTCTACACCAATCAAAGCCCTGGCACTCGTTTTTATTAATCCAGTAGATCGAGCGAAGCGGAGCGAGCTCGATCCCCCAGAAATCGATTATTGCAATCGGTATCTAATGGTCACAAAACGCCTTAGAACCAATTGAGCCGATTGAGCCGATTGATTGAAAATCAATTATGCCCCGAGGGTCGCTCGATCCCCCAAGCAAGATCTTGCTGTTCCCCCCCAATGAGCGAAACAAATTCCCAACAAAAGAAAATAATTCGAGTGTGCGAAGCCTTATTTATTAGCGAAGAACAAGCGCTTTGCGCTCCTTTTATTTTTCGAGTGCTATATTAAAAGTGCAATACATTTAAAATGTTATGTTCGTTCGATCGAACTTCGTTCGATCGCCCAAAATTCTTTTTAATTGATTATTGCAAATTTACCTTTTTATAATAAATGCAAATGTATTGCTTTTCGATTGGATTGATTCGTTCGACGAGCGGAGCGAGTCCCCTAGCAATTCGAGCGAATCAATCCCCCAAAAAAGGTTATGAAAATTAGATCAATTGTAAAACCAATACTTGATTGCGAGTCAACCAGAGGTTGAATCGAAATTAAGCAAAACAGAAAAATGAAATTTGAACAAAAAAAGGAGGTATTAAAATGAAAGTACGTGCTTCTGTTAGAAAAATGTGTGATAATTGCCGTATTATTCGTCGTAAAGGTAAACTTATGGTTATTTGCTCGAATCCTAAACATAAACAACGTCAAGGTTAACACCAATTCAACTGATTGTAAAGCAATGCCCCACAATTTAAAAACATAAAACTCACAGTAGACGAGCGAATCGAGTCCCCCACATATTAAATAAAGCCCAGTAACCATTGGTTCGCTTGAGCGAGCGTAAATAAGCTCAAACACCCTAATTGAGCTGATTAATCGCGTAATCAATTTCCCGATCGACTGACGAAAAGCAGCCGGAGCTATGCTCCGGCGCGAACCTGAGCATAGCTCAGGCTGCTTCGCGGCAGCCTGAGCTATGCTCAGGTTAGAGATCGAGCTGCCGCGAAGCAGCTCGATCTCCGATCGAGTTCGCGGCGAAGTGAGATCCCCTCGATTACCCAATTGAAATATCCCCGATTGAGTGAAGTGAAATTTCAATCGATCGAACGAAGCAATATCCCCCAAACTCTCCGCGACTTAAAAAATAACAAAAATTCACCAATGGGCTAAGCGTCTTCCTTCTCTAATAAAAGGAAAAGACCAAAATCCTTATGTTATTTTGAATTCATTCACTTAGAGAAAACTAAATAAAATTCCAAGTGTTTTATGCAATACATGACAAGTCTAATCAATATGAAGGAAATTATATAGAATGGCAAAACAAAATAAAAAATCTTCTCCAAAAAAATCTAAAATTAAAATACCTAAAGGTATTGTTCATATTCAGTCATCTTTTAATAATACAATTGTGACAATTACAAATTTAAAAGGCCAAGTTATTTCATGGTCATCATCTGGTGCCTGTGGTTTTAAAGGAGCTCGTAAAGGCACACCTTTTGCAGCCAAAACCGCCGCTGAAACTGCGGCAAAACAATCCATTGATCAAGGTATGAAACAAGCTCAAGTAATGGTCAAAGGTCCAGGAGCAGGAAGAGAAACAGCTATTCGAGGATTACAAGAAGCAGGTTTACATATTACTTTAATTCGAGATATTACTTCAATTCCTCACAATGGATGTCGTCCTCCTAAAAAACGTCGTGTTTAATTTGGGAAAATAGCTCTGCAAATTTTGGGGAATTGCGTTGGGGGAATTGATTTTTAATCAATTGGCTGCGCGACACTAAGTGTGCTTCGCTCACTCGCTTTATGGCACTACGTGTGGGGGAATCTTGGGGATTCCGCTTCACTGCGCGGTGGCAATCCACCTTTGGCGCGAAGCAGCTCGATCTCTGATCGAGTCGAGTTGAAGCCACCGACTCGATCTAAGGGATCGAGCTCGCTACGCGTCCTCGATCTTCGCGAAGCTCACTTCGGGGGGATCGAACTGGGTTCGATCGGTCGCACAATTGGTTTCGGAGAAATTGGTTTTTTAATATTTTTATCCACGTAGTGCCCCGAAGCAAATGTAAAGAAAGTTTGAAATTAAAGTCAAAAAAAGAAATAAAATAAAATAATTAAACAATCGATTGATTGTAGGTCGATCCCCCAAAATCAACATTGTTTGGAAAAAATAAAATTCTTCGGAATCGAGGGATTCTGAGGGATTGCGCTTCGTTGCGCTCGCGCAATCGTTCGAATCGATCGATTGTTTTTATTCGATCGAACGAAGTTCGATCCCCCACAATTAACATTTCTTAGAAACCAATACAATCGAGCGAAGATCGAACGAAGTTCGATCCCCCAAATCGATTCCCCAAAAGAAAAGAATTTTTTTTTTGAATCGCACGAAGTGCGATATATACAAGACGAAAATCTTAATTTTTTGAGGCAATTGCTCGTAAACAAAGTTTACGAGCGATTCCCCACGTTTCAAAATTGAAGAATAATAAATAATGGAACCTTTTTTATTATCTTGTATTGATTCCAAAATTGAAAACAATCGAAGCTTTTATGGTCGATTTCAATTAGGTCCATTTGATACTGGACAAGGAATTACACTAGCCAATGCATTACGACGAACTTTGTTATCAGAATTAACAGGTTTGGCAATTACTTTGATTGAAATTCAAGGTGTAAGTCATGAATATTCGAGTATTCTGGGTGTTCGAGAATCGATTTTAGACATTTTACAAAATTTAAAACAACTTGTGTTTAAATCCGATTTTCAAGTGCATGAACCTCAAATTGGGTATTTAATTATTTCAGGTCCTGCTGTTGTGCGGGCGGGAGATTTAAAATTACCATTACCAATTCAATGTGTCGATCCAGAACAATATATTGCTACACTGTCATATAATGGATATTTAAATATAAAATTTATTATAAATCAAGGAAAAAAATATATAATTCAAACACCAGTGGATTCTGATTATTTAAAACAATGTTCTATTTTAAAAAATTTTCATTTTCCAAAAACAAATCAATTGAACCAATGGGGAGGTTCGTCAAATTTTAATGAAAGTCAAACTCGTTTTAAACTTCACGAACCGATCAATCGAGCGAAGCTCGATTTCCCAAATCAAAAAACCATATCCCCAATTGAGCCGATTAATCGAAAATCAATCCTCCCAAGCGAGCGAAGCGAAATACCCACGACACCCCCAAGCATTTTTTTTCCAAGCGTTATTCCATCTGGGGGATCAAACGATGTTCCATCAAGCGAATACCCTCCAAGTAAAATAACTATAAACGAAAATTCAACAAAAAACAAAGGTTTCGAACCAGGAGGATTAAGCTTTGCTCAAACTGAAGGCCAAGAAAAAAAAAATAACTTCATTGGTTCATCAGAATTTGCAATTAATAAATATTTGTTATCAAAAGAATGGTTTGTAAAAAAAAAAAACCAATCGAGCCGATTGATCGAAGATCGAGCGAAGCGTAGCGAGCTCGATCCCCCAGATCCATCCCCCCTAGCGAGATTCCCACAAGAGCGCAAAAACGAGAATACTCGACAATTTTATAATCAAGGAACTGAAAAAAGCCAAACGAACCTAATTGGAAATACGACAAGCCCATTTTCTTCAATTGATGTGACAACAATGAGCAAAGAACCCCCAATCGAACCGCGTGACTCACTGAACGAAGCGAATTTTCCAAAAACGATTTCTTCGGATCAGCCAAGCAAGATCCCCCCACTTAAAAGAGCAGAACGAAGCTCAATTTCTCCAAATGTACGAAGCGAATTTCCCTCAAGCCCAATTCGTCCAATTTCAGGATTTTTTCCAATAGATGCTCTATTTATGCCAATTAATAAAGTGAATTACATAATTGAACTTGATGAAAATTATGAAAATTCAAAAGAACGTGTTATTTTAGAAATTTGGACAAATGGAAGTCTACATCCAAGACAAGCAATTCATGATGCAATAAAATGTTTAATTGAATTATTTCGTCCATTTCAAAAAACCCGTTTTACACAATTTTTTTCGAGTTCTTCAGTAAAAACAACAAAAAAAACTTTGAATAATGTTAAATTCAAAATTCTATTCAAAAATAATATGTCTTCAGTTCAATTTAGTGGACCTCAATCACGAAGTCGAAAAGGATTAAAAGAAACAAACGAGCGAAGCCAATGGGAAGGTGGGTATCCGACCCATCGGAGTGTATCTCAATTGGACGAAGCCCAATCTTTTCCATTACTACAAATAAGCGAAGCAAAATTGTCTCAGCCTGGGGGATCGAACGAAGTTCGATCGAATAACCTCAATTTGAAAAAAATTTCTAAAATTTCTCCGAGTAGCGAAGACGATGAAAACACGAAAATCAATAATTTTCGAAATCTTCAGTATCAAAAATTACATTTATTATTCAAAAGAAAATTAGAAACATTAGACATTGGTAATTTCGATTTTTCATTAAAGCTCTATATTCAATTAAAAAGTCAAAATATTAATACAATTTCCGAATTATTAAAATATTCTTCAGAAGATCTTTTCCAATTCAAAAATATTAAAAAACACGATTTAGAAGAATTAAATAATGTTCTTAGTCAGGTAGGTTTAAATTTACGTGATTCCAGCAATAATTAAAAATTCAATATTATTTATTAATATATTGGTTTATTTAGACGAGCGAAGCGAGTCCCCCAGGCACCAATCGAGCTTCGCTTGATTGGTTAAAAAAGTTTCAAGCGAGCGCACGAAGCATCGCTTTTATATTTTGGTTTAAAAGCGATCGCTCTTCAACTTTAGGTGACAATTGGACAAGCGATTTTTTTTAATAATTCAAGCCTAGTATATCAATAAATAAAGTAAAGATAATAAGCTTCGAGTCATTATGCAACGAATAACTTGGGATAAGCCTGGGGGATTGATCTCGCTTCGCCGCGAAGCAGCTCGATCTCTGATCGAGTCGCTCAATCTACTCGAAACTAAGAAAATATTTGAATCGTTTTATCCAATAGCTCGTCAACGAAAGTTGACGAGCCATTTTCCCAAGATCCACACGACCGCGCTTTCTCGAATCTAGAGACCCCAAGTTAAATTTAAGCTAACTGATTTCACACAATAGTAGAATATTTAATTTTCTCGTTCGAATGAAAACTTATTGGTTCGTGGTTCGGTTTCGGTTTCAGCGTTAATTTTGCTAACAAATGCTTCATTCAATAATTTCAATCAAAAAAATGACCAAAGGAAAAAAAAATGAATACATCTCTTAAAATTGTAAAAGGTACAGGTAGACGTAAATCAGCAGTAGCACAAGTCCAGTTAGTTTCAGGAACTGGTGAATTTTTAATTAACAACCAACCCGGAACAAAATATATGCAAGAAAATCCGGAATATATTTTATCAATGCAAGCGCCTTTAGAACTTCTGGGTTTACAAAAAGATTTTAATACAGTGATAAATGTTCAAGGAGGAGGATTAGTCGCTCAAGCTAATGCCATTAAATTAGGAATTGCTCGTGCACTTTGTAACCTTGATACAAATTATCGTTCATCGTTAAAAGCTAAAGGTTATTTGACGCGAGATGCCCGTTCTAAAGAACGCAAAAAATATGGATTAAAAAAAGCTCGTAAAGCACCTCAATTTTCTAAACGTTAATTTTCAATTTTCTTTTGAGGGTCCGATTGAGCCGATTGTTCTTGGATCAATCCCCCTAAGTGATATATCAACAATTGAGCGAAGCCCAATGTTTGTTAGCATACATTGATAAAAAGAGGCTTCGCTCATTCGGTTCAATTTTTTAATTTTTAATAATCGAATTAATTTGGGGTATTGCGATGGGAGAATCGAGCGATTCGCGCGATTGCTGCATTCGATAGCGCTCGATTGACTTCGCTCACTCGTTTCGCGGCACTACGTGGCGGGAATTTGGGGGCTTGCGCTTCGCTGCGCGGTGGCAATCCACCTTTGGCGCGAAGCAGCCCGATTTCTGATCGAGTCGAGTTGAAGCCACTGACTCGATCTGGGGGATCGAGCTCGCTACGCGTCTTCGATTTTCGCGAAGCTCACTTCGGGGGGGATTAAACTGGGTTCGATCGGTCGTTCGCAAAGCTCACTTTTTTGCGGGGGGGGGTCGATCTTCGTTCGATCGGTCGCGCAATGGATTTAAAACCAATTGATCCAATGAGCGAAGCCGATTGAGCTCGAAAAGCTCAATCGCTCCAATTCCTCCAAGATCAATTGTTCCAATTCCCCATTTGATTTTATTAAAAAAAACTTTTATACTTAAAATTAAAAGAACGAAATCGCTCGTAAACTTTAGTTTACGAGCGATTCCGAAACATCCTCTGGTTGAATTAAATTCTACGTACAATTGATAATGAGCTAGGAAACGGTCGTTTTGCTTTACGTTTTGGACGCCACTTTGATTGACACTGAGGCACTGTGAAAGTTCTTGTGTACAAAACCAATACATAGTTACCCTGGAAGAATGTACTAGTTCCAGGCTCTACGGAATATAATTAACCTAATACCCTGAAAGGTTGAATGTTGCGGAATTTGCTACGCTTATTGGTTTTGTTAACGTTTGGGGCATCTCGCTTCGCCGCGAAGCAGCTCGATCTCTAACCTGAGCATAGCTCAGGCTGCTTCGCGCCGGAGCATAGCTCCGGCTGCTTTGCGCGCGAAGTAGCTCGATCTCTGATCGAGTCGAGTCGATCGATTGATCCAATGAGCAAAAACGATTGAGCGCTTTGCTGTGGCAATCCACCTTTGGGTGAATCATGTCAACGACTCGCTGCTTCGATCTCAATAGCCCCAATTCCCCCAAAATCCAATTTCCAACGCTGCATATGCCTACTCATTAAGAAAGAACACGTAGATTGCGCGAGCGAAGCGAAGCGCAATCCCCCAGATTGATTGAGCGAAGCGCAATCGATCGAGGTTCCCTCGATCGATTCCGAAGGATCAATCCCCCCAGGTTGCTCCAATTGCGCAAAGGGCAATTCACCCAAACCGAAAAGGCCAAAGTTTCTTGGGATATCCCATTTACACTAATTCTTATTGAACGCAACCAGGAATGTATTCAACCTATACAATGCAATCTCGATACTGGTTTCTAAACTACAGAAATGGTGAGGGTTTAAAGGCCTTGAGAAAACAAAAACAGTATAATATATTCATTTAAATCATAGATAAAAAAACATTAAAAAAGTATTACAAAAAAGGTCCTTTAGTCGTCAATTTCGACGATTTCGAAAAACACACTCACTCTGGGGGATCTCGTTTCGCTCTATCGAAAGCAACTTCTTTTCTATTTTGCACACGACCCGATAATTGGTTAGCCGGTCCTTTCAATTTCGTCCAAAAAACATAATAAACTGGGTCCTAAAACTTAATATATGGACTTAATTAAAAACTATTTTTTTGAAGACGAGCGAAGCGAGTTCCCCAAATGTGAATTTTAATATTCAAAAACTAATGATTTTTGTTCGAACCCGGGGAGACCAAAACAAACGACTAAAAAATCTAGCTTGTTTTAAACGTTTCCATTAATTCATTGCTTTTTGGGGAGGACTCACTTCGCTCGTCTGGGGGATTGAGTTCGCTCTGCTCGCTCAATCTACCTAATTTATAATGAAAAAAAAAACAACTGGCTTTTGTTTTGAGTGAAAAATGAAACCCGATTTTCCCAACAACACAACTTCATTTCTTTTATTTCAGTGTTTTGAAATAAATGAGCATTGTAGAATGGTTTGGATTGTTTTTGACTATTAAATATTTGTTCTTTTAAAGTCAAAGACCAACAATCGCTATGCAATCAACGATTTTTCGATTTATATATATATATATATTCCAGAAGGATAAAAAGAATGTCTACGACAACTAATGAAATTTTAGAAAAGTTAAAAACTCTTACTTTATTAGAAGCTGCAGAATTAGTAGCACAAATCGAAGAGACTTTTGGTGTTGATGCGTCGGCTCCTATAGGTGGGGCTGTTATGATGCCAGCAATGACAGATGCATCGCAAGCTCAGCAAGAAGCTCCTGAAGAAAAAACAACATTTGATGTTATAGTTGATGATGTACCTAGTGATAAACGTGTAGCAGTATTAAAAGTTATTCGTAAATTGACATCACTTGGTTTATCTGAAGCTAAAGAATTTACAACGTCACTACCAAAATCACTAAAAGAATCAGTATCAAAAGAAGAAGCTGAAGAAGCAAAAAAACAATTAGAAGAAGCAGGTGCAAAAGTCAAAATTCAATAATTTGTGAAATGATTTTAGTAATTGCATGTAACCATATTGAGTACAACTCATTTTTTTAATAGAAAAATCGAGCGGTGTGGGATCGAGCGAAGCTCGATCGCACATCAGCTCGCTCGATTCCGAAAAATTTAATTGATTATATACAATGGAGTAAAAAAAACAGCTATGAAATTACAACAAATAGTAAAAAATATAGAAGCAGATTATATAAAAAAAGACTTACCGTCAGTTTCGATTGGAGATAAAGTTAAAGTGGATGTTTTAATTCAAGAGTCCTCTAAAACTCGAATTCAATCATATCAGGGAGTTGTTATTTCTCAACATCGAGCAGGACTAAATTCAACAATTACAGTTCGACGTTTATCAAAAGGTATAGGAATTGAAAGAATTTTTCCAATACATTCTCCGGATATTCATTCAATTCAAATTCTGTAATTTGGATTTTCAATCAATGACCCGGTCGGCTTTCAAAGAAATGAGCTAAGTACGTGAAGTGCGCGAAGCAGTGGAGCTTAGCTTCACTTTTTTGACTTCAACATTGGCCTGGAAACAAAAATTTTTACAATCCAAAGCACGCACTATCTAAGTACCCTGTAATGTTCGCCAGTTCCAGGTTATACGAAAAGTGTCTTAAACCTATTGATCGTTCGTAGCCTATTGCGCGTTTCGCGCGCAATTCCCCAAATCAAGCGAAGCAAGATCTCACCCCCCCCCCAATTCCCCCCAAGCTCAATTATCCCAAACTATAATTAAAATGTGAATCGAAAAAATTTTTTTAATAAAATTTTTAATGTTATTTCAGTTTTTTTAAATTCAAATTAATAGGTAAAGATAATTAATAAAATATGCGAAGCCCATTCATCCAATGAGCGTAGCAATTTTTGTTACGATTAATTATATGAATAAAAACTGAATGTGTTTATTTTAAGATTATGCGTTTTCGATCAAAAACGCGAAGCGCGCGAAGCAACGAACAAAAAAAATCTAAATATTATGGAAATAAATTTTATGGAAAATGAATTAATTCGACGTGATATTGTCGTAGGGTCTCGCAGAATTAGTAATTACTGGTGGGCCACTGTAATTTTTCTTGGAGGTTTGAGTTTTTTATTAGCTGGAATTTCAAGTTATTTCCAGTTTGATATTTTACCTTTTATTCATCCGAAAGATATTTTATTTTTTCCTCAAGGATTAGTAATGTCTTTTTATGGGCTTTTAGGTCTCATTTTTAGTACATACTTATGGTTAACAATTTTTTGGAATGTCGGTGGTGGTTTTAACGAATTTAATAAACAAGATGGGATTGTCCGTATTTTTCGATGGGGTTTTCCAGGAAAAAATCGTAAAATTGATCTTCAATACGCAGTAAGTGATATTGAATGTATACGTGTGGAATTAAAAGAGGGAATTAATCCTCGACGAACTATTTATATGCGGGTAAAAGGAAAGCGTGATATTCCATTAACTAGAGTGGGGCAACCTATGACTTTAGAAGAAATTGAAACTCAAGCAGCTGAGTTAGCTAAATTTTTACAAATTGAACTTTCATTTGGAAATTTAGATTAAAAATTTTTTGGGGAAAGGATAAAATTCGATTCAATTGGGGGATCGAACTTCGTTCGATCGATTGAAATTTGAATTTCGCTCATTGGAAAAAAGAGCTGCGCACATTTGCTTTCCAATCGAAATGGCTGCTCTTCACTGAAAGTTGAAGAGCGGCTATTCCGATTGTACTTTAGTTCACAAATTCATTGCTTCCACTTCGCTAAGCGAAATTTTTCCAAAAATACTTGATAAAATTATTTACGTTTATTCTAAATATACGCTTTTATTGTTGGTTAGGTTTGGTTAGGCTCAGAAAAATTAGGCTAAGCCCATTTTTTAAAAATGATCTTTTAACAATCGGCCTATTAACCAAATTGATTGTTCAATTTGTTAGAGCTTTTTTATTACGCCTTCTTAACTCAGTCGGTAGAGTATTTGCATGGTAAGCAAAAAGTCGTCGGTTCAAATCCGGTAGAAGGCTTCAATTGGAAATTTTTTCTTTTTTTTTTGGGGGGGGGAGATCGAGTTACGCGCAATCGCCCCCTGATAGATTTTTAATCAAACGGCTTCGCTCAATTGGTTGGTGTTTTAATTTAAAAGGCTCGTCAACAGAAATAATATTGACAAGCCATTCCGTTTAAACTAAAAAGATTGAACTAAAATATATTCGAAATTGCTCTGAATGATCTTGACGTTCAATTAATAGCTTGGTATACTTTGAATAGAATACTAAAACGCGGAATTAGTTCAGTGGTAGAACGCTAGCCTTCCAAGCTCGATGTCGCGGGTTCGAGTCCCGCATTCCGCTTATTTTATCTACCTCCAGTGTTTCAGAGGAGGAATTGACTTTTGCTCAAATTCAATATTTGCGTTGATTCTAATAAGACTCCAATCGAAGCGGAGAATCAACTAAATATGATTTTAGGTTTTTTTTTAAATGCTACACAAAAAAATAAACCCCTAATTTCATATTGGTTTTGAGGTTTATAAAAAATAAAAAAAATGAATAAATATTTTTAGTTTCAGTGTTTTCTTTTTGATTTTTTTATTGGTGAGTCACTTGACTTTTAGTTTGAGAGGATTTGCAGTAAACAATAAAAGTTGACTGCAAAATCTGTCATGTCAACTTAATAATTTTTTTTGACTTTTAGAGAAAATTTACACAGATTGAGCCGATTGCGCGTAGCGTAATCCCCCCGATTGCTCGCCAAAAAAGGGGGCGAGCGATCCCCCCAAGCGAGATCCCCCCAAACGAATTTTCATAATTTTGCCGATCTTTTGGAAATTTACCCGCTTTCGATTGCGCGAAGCTCGATCCCCCCAGAACGTTAACAATTAAAACGAGCCACTTAATCAACTTGATTATTGTTTAGGCTCTTTTTTTATAGCACAAAAGCAAATCAACCCAATCAATCTCATTAATCAGATCAAATACAATGATTTTTGTGTTTGAATTGGAACTGATTTTCTGCGATCGAACAAAAGCACTGATTCGATCGCAGAAAAGCCAAATTTAATACTTTGCTTTGTGCGTGAGTTTAAAGCAAAGTGATGAAACTACAAACTGTCTTTTTGTAGCTTCGTCATGGGAAGTGTGAGCTCTAGTCAATCAAAGCATTGCGCGTAACTCGATCAACGCGAATTGGGTTTTTTTGTAGTGTGTTCTAAGTATAGAAGTTGTTGTATTTTTGGATTGATTTTTTAATAAAATAAAAAAACTACTTGACAGACAGAAAAAATGGCCTAAATACTATGAAATTTTGTGATATGTTATGATATAAAGAAAGCTTCGCATCGGTTTGCAAATGAATAAAAAAATAAAAATTTTTGATTGTCAAAACTTGAAAAGATTCATAATTGAGCGCGAAGCGAAATTCTTTCAAACGAAAAGTTATCAATTTAAGATTGAGCGAGCGAAGCGCAATCGATCAAGCGCAGCTTGATCGATTCCGAAGGAGAAATTCCCCAGATCGAAATGAAATTTTTCAATGTCACATATTGGTTCAATTAAATTAAGGAGGTGATTGTGAGTGTATAAAGCATACAAATTCAGACTTTATACAACTGAAGAGCAGAAAATACTGATAACGAAATCAATACGGTTGCAGCAGGTTTGTGTTCAATTATTTTTTGGAAAAACGCAAACAAGCTTGGGACGAACGCCAATAAAAACTCAACTCTAAGGCTTGTTTCTCTCTGCTTACACAACTAAAAAAAAAGTTTGTTTGGCTCAAAGAAATTGATTCGACTTGTTTGCAATTCACACTAAAAAGTCTCGATTGGGCTTATCAAAAGTTTTTCAAAGAGAAAATGGGTTACCCAAAATTCAAGTCGAAAAAAAATTCTATTCAGTCTTATACCAGTCAAAATAATAAACATTGTATTCGCTTAGTAGATAACCAAATTCGGTTCCCCAAACTTGGATTTTTTAAATTCGCCAACTTAAGAAAAGTAACAGGTAAGATTATAAAAGCGCCCGTACGGTGTAATCCAGCAGGTAAATACTTTGTCACTGTATTGGCGGATGTCAATATTGAATTGAAATTGAAAAATTGCCGGAAATTAACCAAAAATTGGTTAATTTCCGGTTTTTTGGAGTTGATTTAGGCCTAAAATATTTTGCTATACTTTCAACCGGTGAAAAAAACCAAAATCAGCAATTTTACCGCCAAATAGACGAGCGAAGCGAGTCCCCCAGGCGACGTGATTTTCTGAACAAGTTCTCCACCAGACTCCTAAACGAAAACCAAGTAATTTGTCTAGAGGATTTGCAGACAAAAAACATGGTGAAAAATCATAACTTGGCAAAAAAAAACTATTACGGATGCAAGTTGGTCAAAATTTCGTTCTATGCTTAAATACAAGGCCACTTAGTATGGCAGACTATTATCAGTGATTCACAAAAATTCTTTTTCGAGTCAATTATGCTCATGTTGCAAATACCGCAACAGAGAAGTAAAAAACTGAAATTTTCGAAGGGAATGCACTGACTGCCATAGTTTGCATGATAGAGATATCAATGCAGCCAAAAACATCCTTTCAGAAGGATTAAGAATATTAGCTTAGTGCTAAAAACTGTAGGAACTACAGGGATAGCTTGGTTAAATCTTGGCATAAGTCAGGAGTTTTCAAGAATTGGACAAAAAAGCATTAGCCTAAGTGTTCAAAGCTCAAAAGCTAAAATATTATTCGTACGCTAAAATAGTAATCGTATACTAAAATATTATTCGTATGCTAAAATAGTAATCGTATGCTAAAATATTATTCGAATTTTTTTTTAGTTGTTGATAATTAGTTTGTTTTTTTTGAACTAAAAGCGATCGAACTTCGTTCGATCCCCCAGATCAAACGCACTTAAAATAAAAAAAATATTATTTTATATAAGTCGTTTTGATTGCGCGAGCGAAGCGAAGCGCAATCCCCCAGATTGTGCGAAGCACAATCCCCAGACTGAATAAAACAAAAACAAAAATGTGGGGGATCGAGCTCGCTACGCTTCGCTCGATCTACAAACGATCGAGCGAAGAGAAATCGATCCAGCGCAGCTTGATCGATTCCGAAGGATCCTCCAAACCATTTTAAAAAAATCAAATAAAATGTTTAAACGGATAGTCGCAACAAAAATACGAGTTAAACGCAACAACCATTAAATCTTAAACATAAATTAAAGGCTTTTATGGCGTTTAAACGGCATGCTTAACTGAAGGGCAACCTTTTTTTAATAAAGCATTAAAAAAAATGAAAATTTACTTGATTCAACTTCTTCGGTGTTAGTGGGAGAAGTTCAAATAAAATCAGTAACTTTATTTTTTTTTCAAAATTAATTAAGCTTAATCTGAATGATTTATTCACAATCTGCTAATTTGCCCGAAGCTCGATAGTTTCGTGATCTGGGTGATGCTATTCATCCACTAGAGCTTTGTTCGAATCATTTTCAATTTTTTTTTCAATCGTTCGATTCGATTGAATTTCATTCACTTCAATTCGATTGAGCTCCGCTCAATTGAATTGTATCAAGCTTCGCTCAGTTGAATTGATTGAAATTGAATTCAGCAAAGCTGAATTCAATTGGATGAATTGAATCTCTTTCAATTGAATCCGTACGATCGATCGAAGGGCGTTCGATCTGGGGGATCGAACGAAGTTCGATCGCTTTCGATCGAACGAAGTTCGATCCCCCCAGATTGACTTGCATTGCTTTACAAAAAAAAAATTCAAATAATAGAGGCGTGAAGCGATCATTCTAAAAAAAAAAGCGTTTTGTTTGGGGGACTCGCTTCGCTCGTCTAGACGCACTCAATTAAAAATTTTTATTAATATTATATAATATTTGAAGGATAAATAATAATGACTGCAGCATATTTACCATCAATTTTAGTTCCTTTAGTAGGTCTTGTTTTTCCTGCAATAGCAATGGCTTCAATTTTTCTTTATATTGAAGACCAAGCAGTTAATTAAGTCAATGAAATTTTTTCGTTTTTAAAATGAGCTAGGAAAAGTGGAGCTTGGGGGGATTGATCAAAGATCATTCGGCTCCACTTTTCCTTTGATAAAAGGAAAAGTTGTTAAATAGATTGATCGAGCGAAGCGAGATCAATCCCCCAAGCAAGACTGAGGGGTTCGATCGAGCGCAGCTCGATACCACCAGCTCGTGCTGCTTACAACAAAGACGGCTTCGTCGCTATCTTTCTAAAAAAATGTTTACTAGTCCAAACAATTGATGCCTATAGCGATGTTTAGTATTTCTTTTTCCTATATAAAAGTGCGCACGAAGCGCGCACTTTTCAAAAAATCAGAAATGAGCTATGTCTAAGAAAAAAAACGTAAAAATGGGAAATTAAGCGAGTAAAGTAAAACACAAACCCCACGATTGGGTGATAAATAAAAGACCCCATTTTCAAAATTAATTTATTGAGAAAAACCATTGACATATTGAAGAAAACATAAAGAGTCATACGATTCTTTTTTGTGGAGTTTTTTTTTGAGTGTTCAAAAGATCCTTAATCCTTAATTTAGAACACCTGTGAGAAAAGATAAAAGTATATTATTATGTTTCAAATTTTCTTGTATTCTTATTTTTAGTATGACAAGAAAAAAAAATCGTCTGGGGGACTCGCTTCGCTCGTCTACGGTATTGGAGTCACTTTTTATTTTTCTGGGGGACTCGCTTTGCTCGTCGTTCGATTGCTTTGTTTTTTTTCTTTTTATTTTCAGTTTTTGATAGCATCAAAGGCTAATTGCTGTGGTAGCAGCGCAAAGCGCTGTAACCACAGCGAAGCGCGTAATTCCAACAATTTCTTTAGACAAACGAAATTGTTGGAATTACGCTGCTTCGCGGCACTACGTGGGGGAATCGAGGGGATATCGCTGCGCTCGATCGGCTTCGCTCACTTCGGATGGATCTAACAAAGTTCGATCGGTCGCTTCGCCGCGAAGCAGCTCGATCTCTGATCGAGTCGATCGGGAGGGATTGATTTTCAATCAATCGGCTCGATCTGAATTGATTATGGTTTTTACTTAGTAACCAAGTCAACTAGTTTTTTCTGTTTGGATTCCAGATAAAATTTAAATAAATAAATAAATAAATTACTAAGCTATTTGTCGTTCAATTGCGTGAAGCAAATGGATCGAGCGAAGCGCAATTGATCAAGCGAAGCTTAATCGTTTTCGAAGGAACAATCCCCCAGATTGAGCGAAGCGAAATCTCCCCAATTCCCCAAATTTATTTTTCAAAGTATATATAAAAAATTTTTGAATTTTTTTTGAACTATGATATAATAAAAACTAAAAATAAAAAAATAAAATAAAAATTTCAACATTGAATCATCGATGCAATTATCTGGTGATCTCGCTGCGCTTGATTGGGGGAATTGCGCTGTTGTGGTTACAGCGCTTCGCCGCGAACTCGATCGGAGATCGAGCTGCTTCGCGCGCGAAGCTGCTCGATCTCTGACCTGAGCATAGCTCAGGCTGCTTCGCGCCGGAGCATAGCTCCGGCTGCTTCGCGTCGTGGCTGCTACCACAGCAATTGGATGATTTTTTTCTATGTCAGTCATTTTTATTTCTAAAAAACAATAAAAATCGAGCGAGCTTCGCTCGCTCGATTCCGAAGAATTGGGCGAATTACGCGCGAAGTGCGCAATAGGATCGGGTAGATTGGATGATCGTTAATAAAGAAAAAAAATTGAAATAATGGCTCCTCAAACTGAAACTAAAGCAGGTACTGGATTTAAAGCTGGTGTAAAAGATTATCGATTAACTTATTACACACCAGATTACCAAGTTAAAGAAACTGATATTCTAGCTGCATTCCGTATGACTCCACAACCAGGTGTTCCACCAGAAGAAGCTGGTGCAGCTGTTGCAGCAGAATCATCAACTGGGACATGGACAACTGTATGGACAGACGGTTTAACTAGTCTAGATCGTTATAAAGGTCGTTGTTATGATATTGAACCAGTTCCTGGTGAAGACAATCAGTATATTGCATACGTAGCGTATCCTTTAGATCTTTTTGAAGAAGGATCTGTTACAAACCTATTTACTTCAATCGTAGGTAACGTTTTTGGTTTCAAAGCTCTTCGTGCATTACGTTTAGAAGACCTTCGTATTCCTCCAGCATATGTTAAAACCTTTCAGGGCCCGCCGCATGGTAAGTCAAATGCCCTTATTATAGTTCCCATTTTGAAATAAAATGAATCCGAAGATAAAAATTAATAAAAATTTGGTGAACATAATAAGCACTCTACTAAACGGGGAATCTCTAAGAAAATCTTTAGCTTTAAGATGTTTCGATAACAAAAAAGCAAACTTGGGTTTGACTAATGCGAACTCTGTTTTCGAACAGAAGTGTAGCATAGACTCGAACATTCTGCAAAAAGGTTTAAACAGCTTAGACAATCCCGTGCTAAGAGGCTCTTTTACTTTAGTCTTAACAGAACAAGAACTCGATTTTTTTGATCAGATTGCTCGACAAGCTTTCATTGAAATTCTAAACATAAAGCTTTCCAAAATAACATCTGAATCAGCTTATTTAAATACTATTCATTTGACTACTGACCCCGGTCAAATTCAAAACAAAAGACCAGGTGTCTATGTTATTAAAAATATACAAAACGGACTGTGTGTTGTTGGGCAAACAAAAGATTTAAAAAAGCGCTTTTATCAATATACTTCTCGTGGCCAAAGCACTGATTTTGAAAAAAATAGAATAAATAAAAATTTTTACGTTGATGTTCAGAAAATTCTCAGTCAAAATTTAAAATATGGTCACGTATTTCAGCGTTTGGTTGTTTACACTTGGGTAAATGACAAAAAAGAACCGCTTGATATCGAGAATTCTTTAAATTTGAAAAATCAAATGAGTTACCTCGAACATCGTCTAATTCTGTCTTTCTTCGAATGTGGTTTGTGCTATAATACAAACGCCGCATTTCCACAATTAGCTGAGACAGCGAAATTTTCTCAAATATTAAAAAATTATCAAACAATTGCGCGAAGCGCAATTCCCCAAATCGATCGATCTTCGATCGATTCCCCAGAAAAAACTATGCAAAAAAAGATTTCCAAATCGAAGCGAGGTGTAGGTCCTTGTCGATCCAAACCTTTCAAAATGGGGACGTTCTATTTTTACAGTAAACCTGATTATGAGGCTTTTCGTCAATCACTTAAAAAAGAAGATCGTAAAAAATTCAAATCCGTACCGCATTTACGTCAAATACTCGAGGCCAATTGCGCATTGCGCAATTTACCCAATGCTGAAATTTCGGATGCGGAAATTCGATATCTTACAGAAGAAGAAATAAAAAAAGCGGAAATTCAAAACTTATTTATCAAGGTCAAATAAAGATGCTAAAAAAATCCAAAAAGTATAAAATCGATTGGGGGAATTGAGCTTGGGGGGATTGCGCGTAGCGCAATCGGCTCAATTTCGTTTCCTATGTTCTATAAGCCTAAACAAAAAGCTTAAAGCGTAACGACCATCCTTTTTAGGAGTAGCGATAAACATCGCGAAAAGTAGAGTAGTCAATCTTATAGATTGATTAATGATATGGTCTGATCTTTATAGTGATATAAAGCTGTTTTGCCGAAAAGTGCAAAACGGGAATAGCGTAGTGAACTATTCTGAACAAAAATGATTCAAGTTGAGCGTGACAAACTTAACAAATATGGACGTGGTCTTTTAGGTTGTACAATTAAACCAAAATTAGGTCTTTCAGCTAAAAACTATGGACGTGCTGTATACGAATGTTTACGTGGTGGTCTTGATTTTACAAAGGATGACGAGAATGTGAATTCACAACCATTTATGCGTTGGCGTGACCGTTTCTTATTCGTTTCTGAAGCTATTTATAAAGCTCAAGCAGAAACTGGTAAAAATTTTGCCCGAATGAAATATTAATATTTCTTTTGTAATTGGATGAATTGCAAGAAAGCCTAAGTTATGAAAAAAGATCATAGAAAGAAAACCATCGAAACACAAAGTTTTTTTGAGCAATTTTCACATGAACAAATTTTTGAATTATGGAATTGTTCGTTTTCACTGTTAGATATAGCACACAAGTTAGGATTTCCTGTTTCAGCAAACTTAAAACGGAGTGATTATGAGTATATCAATTCTATTAAAAATCGACACGTTTGGAAAAAAACATATTAGGAAAAGGCAATAACTGGAAAATAGAAAGAGAAAGATACAAGTTTATTGCACTTTTATCCGCCGAAGAATTAGAATTCGTTATGAATTTGCCTTCCATTGAAACTTTAAGCCATATATGTTTGCATTACCTTGTTTCACCAAAACATGGTCGAAAAAAAATACGGGAGCGGATTTTAGAATTGAAACTCAATGTGAAAAAATCATTATATAAAGCTATTTACGGCAAAACAAAAAACCCATTTTATTGGCCTACTAGATTTTATGAAAAAAATAGGACCCAAACCTAAAATCTGTTCGTCTTGTCACTGGGAATCGAAAAATCCGAAACAAATTGAACTTCATCATTTGATAGATGTAGATGTTGATTACGGTCGTAAACATGCAAGAAATAAAATCTATTACTCTACAAAAAAACTTCAACCTATTTGCGCTAACTGTCATAGTTTAGAGCATAGAACTGGCGAAAAACTACAACAAAAATGTGGAATATGGCATAAAAAATTACCTGGAAATCAAAAATACAAAAATCCAAATGACATCTTTACATATGATTGTGTTGAAACCTGGGGGATTGCGCTTCGCGCAATCGATCGTGTTCAAAAAAACTATTATCTTAAATAATATTTAACTAGTCCACATCAATATAAATGTCAAAAATGTAAATTGAATTCCTGGGGTTCAAAACAAAAAATTTTAAGTTTGGAATTACATCAGAAAGATGGAAATAACTCAAATAGTTTAATTGAAAATCTTGAACTTTTATGTCCTAATTGTCACAGAAATTGTTGAAACAAACCTTGGGGGATTGCGCTTCGCGCAATCGATTGTGCAAAAAAAAAACATTCATTGAAACGTGTGGGGACTCGCTTCGCTCGTCTCCTTTTTATGGTTATAGAAATTCATAATACTGGCAATTTGCAGCCAAGTTTTTTTTATTTTATAAAAAAAGAAAGGTTCAAAGACTAGAAATCAATAAGATTTCCACGAGCGTCCAAGAGAGTTGAACTCTCAAGACATAGTCTGAACTCTTGTGAAAACAAGAGAAGTTTTAGATAAAGAGCTAAAACGGTAACATATTTGGAAATTAAAGGTCACTATTTAAACGCTACAGCAGGAACATGTGAAGAAATGTTAAAACGTGCAGAATGTGCTAAAGAACTAGGTGTGCCTATTATTATGCACGACTATCTAACTGGTGGTTTCACTGCAAATACATCATTATCTAATTACTGCCGTGATCACGGTTTATTACTTCATATTCACCGAGCAATGCACGCAGTAATTGACCGTCAAAGAAACCACGGTATTCACTTCCGTGTTTTAGCTAAAGCTCTTCGTATGTCGGGTGGTGACCACCTACATTCAGGTACAGTTGTAGGTAAACTAGAAGGGGAACGTGAAGTTACTTTAGGTTTCGTTGATTTAATGCGTGACGATTACGTTGAAAAAGATCGTAGCCGTGGTGTTTATTTCACACAAGACTGGTGTTCTTTACCAGGTGTAATGCCAGTTGCTTCTGGTGGTATTCACGTATGGCATATGCCAGCTCTAGTTGAAATTTTCGGTGATGACGCTTGTTTACAATTTGGTGGTGGTACACTAGGTCACCCATGGGGTAACGCTCCTGGTGCAGTTGCAAACCGTGTTGCTCTAGAAGCTTGTACTCAAGCTCGTAACGAAGGTCGCAACTTAGCACGTGAAGGTGGTGAAATTATTCGTTCAGCTTGCAAATGGAGTCCTGAACTAGCTGCAGCATGTGAAGTATGGAAAGAAATTAAATTTGAATTCGACACTATCGATAAACTATAATTTCCTTCAAAAAAAAGAAATTTTATCTCGTTCTAGGCTAATACATAGGGACTCTGGTATACTTCACACGTTCCAAGCTCTTAGGTAAATGGCTTAAACCTTTTGAGCTTTGATAAGCTCAATCAGGTCATCGATTCGAAGGTAATTTTTAGAGGTTGAATGCGCGGTTATACGCGCATTCAACCTATTGGAAAACGAAAATCGTCAATGAATGACCCATTTGACATTGTAAAACGAGCCCAAAGAGCTTCGCTCTTGATGGTTCCACAAAAACCTGGCTTCTCTATTGTAAAATTTCCTACGTTCGACGACTCGACGCAAAGCAGCCGCCGGAGCTATGCTCCGGTTAGAGATCGAGTTCGCGGCGAAGCGAGTCCCCCAGCAGTTCATAAATAGATAGGTACACCGGAATATTTTTAACAGTTCGAGGCTCTATGGTAAGTTGTGAAAAAAAACTGAGGGGTTAAGCTAATGCTACTTACACCGAAAACACGATAAAAACGCGCGAAGCACGCCATAACAATGCCTAGGTGACGTGACTGATATTAACTAACCATTCATGAGTTACACCACTATGCTAGCCATGCATGATATTGAAGGTAACTTCTCGGAACCTTAATTTATTTTATCAAGTTATAAATTACTGCTTATGCCCAATCATACAGCACGGGCACGGCAGTGGATCAAAACATTAAAAGCAAGCGAAGCGCGCGAAGCAGAGTTTACCCTAATTCATTTACACATCAATGACATAAAAGATCAACATACATAATGTGGAATCTTAAATTGAGCGAAGCTAAGCTCCATTTGATTCAACCATCAAATGTAAAACTCGGCTTGAGCCAAATTTAGACAGACTGGCCTGCAAAAATTTTAGGGGAGGGGAAAAAAATGACAATTTACCCTATTTTCTTATTTTTATTTTTAGTATGACGTTAATAAAAAAGAATAAACTTTACGAATTTCAGTTTGGATCCTTGCAAATAAGCTTAACATAGTTTAGCTCATTATATCCATTTCAATCAGAGTAGCGTAGCTCTTTTTCTTAATGAATTATTGAAGCGAATACCCACAATGAACATAGCGTATCATCGGTAATTTAGATCAATCAAACAAAAAGCATTCACCTAATAAATCTTAACGGAACTACTCTCATTTCTATAATAAGCATAAGCACGCGAAGCGCTCGAAGCGGAGAAGCTCATTTTTTTTTACAAACTTTCACAAAGTGTCGCTCATTCTGACTATGTTTGAGCTGGAAGAACGTCCTAGCGCCTATATATGGAAATGGAATATTAATAATAACCAAATTTGTTATTTCGATCAAAAAATACTTAATTAGTCAACACTTTAGGTTAAGTTCGAAAGAATACGAGGTCAACATTGCTTCGCTTCGCGCGCTACGCTTGCATACGACCAAATTAGGAGGCTGGGGTGATCGAGAGAAGCTCGATCTGCGAAAATCAAAAATCTTAAAATGAAAAGGCACGGTGTCGTCTTTTTATACCCAAAATAGACCAATAAAATTTTTGAATATAAAAATTTTGAATACCAACAATGTCAATGGTGAAACTAGGAACAAAGGAAACTATGAACATAGAAAGATAAACACGCCAGTGTGTAACTCTCTTAAAGATGACGACTACTAAAGTCAAAAACCCTGCAAAAAACCAAAACAAGAAACTAAACAACAAAAGGCTGACTAGATTAATAAATAATTATAAATAAATAATTTGCTATGCAACTTTCGAGATCAAAAAAGGTTTGGACATCCTAAACGATCAAACTAGAACGGTTAAGTTCATTAGTGAGCAAAAAAGTCGGAGCTCACCTCAAAAATATTGGTCTATGAATACTAATCAGGTAATAAAAACTCGTTTAATAGCAAAAACCGAATTTATAAAAAACACTAATAAATTAAAAATGAGCGTCGCTACGCGACGCTCATTCGAACAAGGATCGTATCGAATTTTCAAAGATTCCAAAGCCATTTCAAAGAGTACAAAACAATTACCCATATTTATGGCTAATATATCTACCAAAATAAAAGCGTGCCGAGGTCTTTAATAGGCACCTTGTTGACCTATAAATACCTAACCAATTGCTCGAAGCGCAATTCCCCCAACCACTGTGTGTGTTGAATAATTTCTTGGGAACAGGGGTCCCTTAACGAATAGAGACGACAAACTCAAACGTAAAAAAAAACAAATAAAAAAAACACGAATTTAGATAGACGAATCTAGACAAAAACAAAGTTCGTTTAAATGGCAAGTACATGTTGTCCTGTTTCCCTTGATTATAGAAACAGAAAGCAACTACTAATAAAAAACTACTAATAAAACAAGAAAATTAAATAAAAATTTTTGTGCGTTGGATTTACCGAAACTAATATTCCTTCTAGTTTTTTTATTTTTTTTAAATCTTTTTGAATTTTATTATCTAATTCTATTTTATTATCAAATGAAATTTTGAGTTTTTCATTTAATACGACGTTTCGCTGAAAAAAATAAAATTCTTCATTAAGTACGTGAATTCATTCTACGCTCATCTATTATCGGAATTGCGAGCTTCGCGCGCAATTGGTAAATTCATTGGGGTAGTAAAAAGACCATGGCTTGTTTTTTCGTTTTGAAAAAAAATAAAAGCGACGTTAGGCTGCGCCGATTTATCGGTGTATAGGCGAACAATCGGCTACACTACGCTTAATTTGTATAACCCATAGAGGTCATTTTGATCCCTATGAAACCATTCAATTGAAATTAATCAAACCAATGGCTCGTCAACGAAGTGAACGAGCCATTCCCTGCCCCCCCAAAAAAATCATTTCTTTTTTCAAATAAAATAAAAAAAAGAAATAAAAAAACTTTTTTAAAGTCGATAAAAATGGAAAAAAAAGTTTTTTTATTTTGGGAATTATGCTTGGGGAATCGGGTGATTTCGCTTGGGCGGATCGAGTGACCCTCGATCGATCGGATCAATCGTCTTGATCTTATCAATCGGGCTTTGCTCATAGGATCAATCCTTTCGAGCCTTTGGTTTTTTCAAATTGAGTTGTCTACATTAGTGTGAAATAATTTTTGTTTTTAGAATATTGATTTTTGTTTTGAATTCCAAAAATTTCTATTTTTATGTAATGTAAAATCATTATTTTCGTCGAAACAAATATTGTAGAAAACGCTGGGGCTGGTAAAAAAAAAAGCCGAATTAGATGTTTTTATAGCTTTTACAAAAGAAGAAAATGTGAAAATCTTGTTTTCTCACACAAAAAAAACTTCAATAAAAGAATGAATGCTTTTTTAAAGCTGATGGAAGACGTTTCAAAAAACTCTCAAATAACCATCGACATTAAAGTTCAAAGTCGAAAATCATTTGGGGTATCTCGCTTCGCCCGATCGTATGATTTTTTCATTTTAACATTAATTAATTGAGCGCATTTCGATCTCTTCGAATAATTGATTATTTATATGATTTTTTTCAAATAAATATTTTGTACTAAATGTTTTGATGTAGACATATTATTTTATTAGAGTAGCTAAAGTCCGCGCGAAGCAGCCTGAGCTATGCTCCGGCGCGAAGCAGCCTGAGCTATGTTCAGGTTTGAATTATTCGGGGCGAAGCCCCAAATAAACAATTTAAGCAATGGCTTCGCTTTTTCAATTGCTGTGATAGCAGCTCGATCTCCGATCGAGTTCGCGGCGAAGCGCTGTAACCACAGAAGCGCAATACCCCAGATTCATTATTTTTAGTATCCAGGCACAAAACGTTTTTCCCACAGGGCCCCCCCTGCAGTATTTTAGTTCCTAGACGATTTCACAACCAAGTTCGGGATGGATTGGCGTGGGTCCCGTCTAGCTTGTGCACCTAGATAAATCGTGCAAAACACGACTTAATTTTATTGATTGTGCTATAGCCGATTGATCTTTGATCAATCAACCCAAGCTGAATTTACTCAATTGATGAGCGTTTTACGCTCATCAATCGAGTTCTTTTTCTATACAAACCACATCCCATGAAAGTGTGTAACTTTCATGGGATATTAAACAAAGGTCAAAATCAATTGGTCTGTTAGTATGTCTTACCTCCAACCATTACTGGCCTTTTAGCTGACACCTATTACCGGCTTGTCTTGCCGTGACCTAATGGAGAGCACTCATCTTGAGGTGGGCTTCGTACTTAGATGCTTTCAGCACTTATCCACTCCGCACATAGCTACCCAGCGTTTCCCGTTGGCACGAGAACTGGTATACCATCGGTGCGTCCCTTCGGGTCCTCTCGTACAATGTCGAGCTCCTCTCAATGCTCTAACGCCTACACCGGATATGGACCGAACTGTCTTACGACGTTCTGAACCCAGCTCACGTACCGCTTTCATGGGCGAACAGCCCAACCCTTGGGACGTACTACCGCCCCAGGTTGCGATGAGCCGACATCGAGGTGCCAAACCTTCCCGTCGATGTGAACTCTTGGGGAAGATCAGCCTGTTATCCCTAGAGTAACTTTTATCCGTTGAGCGACGGCCCTTCCACGCGGTACCGTCGGATCACTAAGGCCGGCTTTCGCCCCTGCTCGACTTGTAGGTCTTGCAGTCAAGCTCCCTTCTGCCTTTACGCTCTACAGCTGATTTCCGTCCAGCCTGAGGGAACCTTTGCACGCCTCCGTTACCTTTTAGGAGGCTTCCGCCCCAGAAAAACTGCCCGCCTGAAACTGTTAAGCGTCCTGATTCAAGGAACGCTCTTAGGATTCTAGCTCTTCCAGAGTGGTCTCTCACTGTTGGCTCCCATTTTCCCGGAAGAAAATTTTCATAGCCTCCCACCTAGGCTGCGCAAGAAGAGCCCAAACCCAATTTCAAGCTACAGTCAAGCTTCATAGGGTCTTTCTGTCCTGGTGCAGGAAGTCCGCATCTTCACGGACATGTCTATTTCACCGAGTCTCTCTCCGAGACAGTGCCCAGATCGTTACGCCTTTCGTGCGGGTCGCAACTTACGCGACAAGGAATTTCGCTACCTTAGGACCGTCAGAGTTACGGCCGCCGTTCACCGGGGCTTCGGTCGTCAGCTTCTTTCCGAAGAAATAACCAACTTCCTTCACCTTCCGGCACTGGGCAGGCGTCAGCCCCCATATATTGTCTTACGACTTAGCGGAGACCTGTGTTTTTGGTAAACAGTCGCCTGGGCCTGGTCACTGCAACCCTCGTTTTAGAGGGCACCCCTTCTCCCGAAGTTACGGGGCCATTTTGCCGAGTTCCTTAGAGAGAGTTATCTCGCGCCCCTTGGTATACTCTACCAACCTACCTGTGTCGGTTTCGGGTACAGGTAAGATTTGTTCATAAGTAATACGAGCTTTTCTTGGAAGTTTGACTCCATACTAAATTCGAGTTAAAAACTCAAATCGGATCACGTCTCAGCTCAAGGTTAGTTTTTCTTCTACCTATCAACACCTCGAACGTTTCCACCGAAAACCAAAAATCGGCTAGCTTTTGCCTACTTCGTCCCTCGGTACCGAACCCATCTTAGTACAGGAATATTAACCTGTTTTCCATCGACTACGCCTTTCGGCCTCGCCTTAGGCCCTGACTCACCCTTCATGGACGAACCTTGTAAAGGAACCCTTAGGTTTTCGGGGCATTGGATTCTCACCAATGTTTTCGTTACTCAAGCCGACATTCTCACTTCCGCTTCGTCCACAATCATTCACAATCATGCTTCACCCTAAAGCGGAACGCTCCCCTACCGATTGAATTGAAATCAATCCCACAGCTTCGGCAGATTGCTTAGTCCCGATCATTTTCGGCGCAAGAACGCTCTACCAGTGAGCTATTACGCACTCTTTTAAGGGTGGCTGCTTCTAAGCAAACCTCCTGGTTGTCTCTGCATTCTCACATCCTTTACCACTTAGCAACCATTTAGGGGCCTTAGCTGGTGATCTGGGCTGTTTCCCTTTTGACGATGAAGCTTATCCCCCACCGTCTCACTGGTATACGGAAAGCAATATCTAGTATTCTTAGTTTGCTACGATTTGGTACCGCTCTCGCAGCCCGCACCGAAACAGTGCTTTACCCCTAGATAGCCCATCGTATACCGCTGCGCCTCAACGCATTTCGGGGAGATCCAGCTAGCTCCGAGTTCGATTGGCATTTCACCAACTAACCACAACTCATCCGCCGATTTTTCAACATCGGTCGGTTCGGTCCTCCACTTGGTGTTACCCAAGCTTCATCCTGGTCATGGTTAGATCACCCGGGTTCGGGTCCATAAAAAGTGACTTAACATACGCCCTATTCAGACTCGCTTTCGCTTTGGCTACAGATTTTGTCCTTAACCTATGCCACTTCCTATAAGTCGCCGGCTCATTCTTCAACAGGCACGCGGTCAGGATCTTATCCCTCCCACTGATTGACAGCGTACGGTTTCATGTTCTATTTCACTCCCCGACATTGGCAGCAAGCTGCCAGGGGTTCTTTTTCACCTTTCCCTCGCGGTACTTTTTCACTATCGGTCACTCAGGAGTATTTAGCCTTACGAGGTGGTCCTCGCTGATTCACACGGGATTTCACGTGTCCCATGCTACTCGGGATTAGAAAAACGAATATGTACATCGATTTTCAACTACTGGACTTTCACCATCTATGGTGCAGGATTCAGCTGCTTCGTTTAATCAAGTATTATTCGCATACAAAAAAACAGAAACGCTTTTTAAAACATTCGACGTTTTTTTGGTTTCTTCCCACAACCCCGGATCGATAAATCCATCCGGTTTAGGCATTTCCCTTTTCGCTCGCCGCTACTAAGAGAATCGCGTTTGCTTTCTTTTCCTCCGCCTACTAAGATGTTTCAATTCAGCGGGTTGCCTCTTTCATGTTTATGAATTCAACATGAAGTTCAAGAGGTTGCCCTATTCGGGAATCTCCGGGTCAGTGCTTGTTTCCAGCTCGCCGAAGCATTTCGTCGGTACCACGCCCTTCTTCGTCTCTGAGTGCCTAGGTATCCACCGTAAGCCTACAGTTATTTGACCTTTACAAATATTATGTTAACCTAAATCAAATATTTTGTCAACAACCCAAAGATCAAATTTTTTGAATTTTCATTCAATTGTTTTAATTTTCATTCAATTCAAACAATCAATTGATTGATTGAGGGCTTTGTGTGCAAAAATGAAATTTGGAATTTTTAAATACCATTCGATTTGTTTTTGCGTTAAAGGGTTGAATCATAAAAATTAAAAAAAAAAAATAAAGAGCGAAGCTTATTTTTTTTTTGTCATCAAAAACTGGTGTTTTTAATTGATTTAGCTTTTCTGAATTTTATTAATGATTCTCTGTGGAAAGTAATATACTCCCTACTAAAAACAAATAATAGACGCTTTGAGTACTATTTGCATAGTTTTATTATTGATTATTTTTGGATAAATTAATTGAAGCGAAAACTGTTCGAAATCTCTGAAACCAATAAAGCGAAGCTCCATTCCTCAAAAAATTTGAAAAATGAATAAAATTGGTTCGCTCATTGGCTTATTAATTAGTAATTATTTTATGTTGTACTGACTTACTACACCAAAAATCAAAAATAAGTGTGTAGTGACTTTTTTCTTTCCTTTTTTTTTTACTAAATGCGAACTAATTGATTGAAGATAATTATTCTAGAATTATCGGTCGGAAAATCTTGCTTGGGGGATGTCGCTTCGCTCGATCGGGGGGATTGATTGAAAATCAATTGACTCGATCAAACTAATTAACTATTTAATAATCAATATATTAACGTTGAAAGTTCTATTTTAATTAGTTTGTAAAGACCTTATTAAAAAAAGAAATTTCGGTTCGTGTAGTTTCTTTAGTAAATAAAAGAATTTTCACCAAAAGCAATGGGACAATTGAGCTTTCCTTGGGGAACCGGGGAATTTAAGTTTGATCGCTGTTGGCTCGATCGGGGGATTCAATTTCAATGAATTGGCTGGCCTTATTGATAAATTTTTTTTTATTTTTTTAATTTTTTAATAGCTGGTTTTGGTTTCTTCAAAAAAAAACTATACGACAATAAAATAAATAGATTAAAGAGAATATAGTAAATAAAAAAAATTTATTATAAAAAAATTTTTGAAATTCAATTAAATTTGGGGAATCGAGCTAAGCTCGATTGTTTTTCAATTTTATTTAGTTTTTTTTACTAATTCTATCCAAACGTTTTTCATCCCCTGGAAAACTCCGCTCGATCAAAAATAGTGGTTAAAGGCTTAATTTTATTTTTTATTACTTTTTTATTATTTAATTTAATAAAATTGGGGGGAATTGCGCGAAGCGCAATTGGTTTGGATCAAAAATATTTAATAACAATATATATTGAATTCTTATTTATTAAAAAAAAATGGATCTAAGCGGACTCGAACCGCTGACATCTGCCTTGCAAAGGCAGCGCTCTACCAACTGAGCTATAGACCCTTCTGGTGGGCTATGCTGGACTTGAACCAGCGACCTCACCCTTATCAGGGGTGCGCTCTAACCAACTGAGCTAATAGCCCAAACCAATTTTTGATTTTATTTAGAGTGTTTTTTTAACAAAGGTAATGTTAAATAAAATAGAGTTCTGATTTAATCCCAACAATTTTATTTAGTTTTTATATTAAAAAATCCTTTCATCTTTTCATTTTTAAAGGAGTGTTGCGACTACAAACAAAGACGCTTTGTTAAAACACCTATGTGTTTTAACAAAGCGTCTTTGTGTTTTTTTTGAATTTTATAATAAATTCATTTTCTTTTGAAACCTTAAAAAAAATTAGGAATAAGGTCAAATTTCTATTGAAGGAGGTGATCCAGGGCCACCTTCCAGTAGCCCTACCTTGTTACGACTTCACCCCAGTCACTAACTATGCCTTAGGCGTGAATCCACGACTTCGGGCCCAGTCAGCTTCCATGGTGTGACGGGCGGTGTGTACAAGGCCCGGGAACGTATTCACCACCGTATGGCTGACCGGCGATTACTAACGATTCCGGCTTCATGTAGGCGAGTTGCAGCCTACAATCCGAAC